AGAAATCATAGATATAATGATAATAAGTAGATTCTAAATAAAATGTTGCTCAAATATTAATTGAAGTTAGTCACTAATGATCCGGACAAAATGAAAAATGCATTTTTTTATACATTAAAATCATTTTTATGAAAGAATTGAATTTGCTTCTCTTCTATGGAAGTTCCATTTTACCAGAATGCATCCTGATTTTCGGCCTATTTCTTCTTCTAGTAATCGATGTCATTTTTGATCAGAAAAAGACAACTTGGTTTTATTTCATCTCTTTAACAAGTTTAGTGCTGAGCATAACTTTTTTGTTATTTCAATGGAGAGAAGAACCCACGATCAGTTTTTTTGGCAATTTACAAACAAACAATTTTAATAAAATATTTCGGTTTCTCATTTTATTATGTTCCACTTTGTGTATTCCTCTATCCGTGGAATACATTCAATGTACAGAAATGGCTGTAACAGAGTTTTTGTTATTCATATTAACAGCTACTCTAGGAGGAATGTTTTTATGTGGTGCTAATGATTTAACAACTATCTTCGTATCTTTAGAATGTTTAAGTCTATGTTCTTATCTATTATCTGGATATACCAAAAGAGATGTTCGGTCTAATGAGGCTATTATGAAATATTTACTTATGGGTGGAACAAGTTCTTCCATTCTTGCTTATGGTCTTTCTTGGCTATATGGTCTATCTGGAGGTGAGATTGAAATTCAAGAAATAGCCAATGGTCTTATAAATACACAAATGTATAACTCTCCAGGAATTTGGATTGCACTTCTATCTGTAACGGTAGGAATTGCATTCAAACTTTCTTTAGTTCCTTTTCATCAATGGACCCCCGATGTATATGAAGGAGTGCGATTCGTTTGATAAATTATTACATACAATATCTTTTTTAGAGATGTTTGTTTCTATTTATAAAAACTCTATAGACATGTGAAAAAAAATATTATTATTCCCACTTGGACTAAGACATCACTTTTACCAAAAATTTGAATTGAATTAAGGTAAAGCAAAGTAAGAAACAAACTCAATTGTTTGATTGAATTAACACACTACACCACCCCAATACAATAAATAACTTTTAAAAATGAATTATTACGGGTAGTTTTTAACAAAGGATCAGATTGACGTGTACTTTTATTCTTAACGTAGATGCTACATAGTAAGTTTTCATTCTTCAGAAACTACGAGTGTAAAAAAGAAGGCATCCGTCGACAAAAAGATTACCCTAAGATGAGCATCTCATGACTATTCAGAACGATTTAAATCAGATGGTTTTATTTTTTCTTTTTAACTCTTTCATAACTGAACTTAAAAAAAGAAAAAAAAATGATTTACATACTATATTACATACTATAATAACCACTGAGTAAGGATTCCTCGCGAAGTTAAGGACTAGTTATTCTTTATATCAATTGAATATATTCAATCTTATACATACACGAGGAAGGTAATACAAAAAAGAGAATCAAATGATTCTGCAAATTTTTTTTATCACTTAGGAGCCGTGCGAGAAGAAAGTCTCATGCACGGTTCTGAATGAGAGAAGGGAGAATTCCTCTTTTCGACTCTAACTCCCCCACTCCAGTCGTTGCTTTTATTTCTGTTATTTCAAAAGTAGCTGCTTCAGCTTTAGTCACTAGAATTTTCGATATTATTTTTTATTTCTCATTGAACGAATGGCATCTTCTTTTGGAAATATCAGCTATTCTTAGCATGATATTAGGAAATTTAATTGCTATTACTCAAACAAGTATAAAACGTATGCTTGCATATTCATCGATAGGTCAAATTGGATATATCCTTATTGGAATAATTGATAAAGACCCAAATAACGGATATGCAAGTGTGATAACTTATATGCTGCTCTATATTTTTATGAATTTAGGAACTTTTGCTTGTATTATATTATTCAGTCTACGTACAGGAACAGATAACATTCGGGATTATGCAGGATTATACGCGAAAGACCCTTTTTCAGCTTTGTCTTTATCTTTATGTCTGCTATCTCTAGGAGGGATTCCTCCATTAGCAGGTTTTTTTGGAAAACTTTATCTATTCTGGTGTGGATGGCAAGCAGGCTCCTATTTATTGGTTTCGATAGGACTCTTTATGAGTGCTATTTCCATATATTATTATCTTAAAATAATTAAGTTATTAATGACTGAAAGAAACAAAGAAATAACTCCCTACGTGCAAAATTATAGATTATCTTCTTCAATCTCAAAAAATTATATCGAATTTAGTATGATTATATCCGTAATAGCATCTACTTTATTGGGAATAATAATGAATCCAATTGTTGCAATTGCCCAGGATACATTATTTTAGAGATTGATATTTTTTTAATAGAATTTTCACTAACTGTAAAAAAAGGAAGAATTGCCCTTATATTCATATTCTTAAAATCACAGGGAATAGGCTAGGCTTAAATTATCAGATGAACTTCTAATTACAAAATCAAATTGATCATTCAATTAGAAGTTCATTTTGTACCAAAACAAAATATAGATTTTCTATCTGAGAAAAAGTCTTTCAAACATGTGTAAATAAAATATTTGTAATTCTTAACTTCTATTTAAAAGAGAAGTTAAGAATTACAAAACAGGGGTGGAGATAATATAATCTCCATACTGAATTGAATCGAGATAAGCTTGCTGCGATTCTTTCATCTAAAAAACAGAGTGCAATAACTGTTTATTATGCATCCAGCAGGAATTGAACCCGCGACTTCCCAATTATGAGTTGGGTGCTTTTACCATTCAGCCATGGATGCTATGGTAAAGTGATTTCATTATAATAAGGTAACCAATTCAATTCTATTTCTCTTTTATTAGAAATAACAAGAAACTTTTTTTTTTACAAATTGTACAATAGTTGAATAACTTGTATTGACTACCTCTTTCTTATTATAATTCAATTTAATAAGTAATAATTACACTATATTATCTTACAAAAATGATAAAAAAGAATATATGGAAAAACGTGAAAATTCGTGGTCTACGGACCCTATCGGAAAAAACCGAGAAATAGTTTGGTCCTTTAGCGTTCAGTCGAAATTGAAAGATTACATGATGGAAATATTCGTTCCATGGAACGAATCCAATTTGGTGAGATTGCTAAGTCAAATATTTTCTGGTCGAGAAAGTGTTGTTAAGCTTTTTGATTTTCGGATTCTTAGTACATTGCTTATACGGGATATACGTATATTTATCTTAAAAGGTCAAGCAATAAAAGCTGTAATGATAATAGCATTACCATTACTTTTCTATTTTTTGAATATTCGATTAATTGAAAGAAACAAATCATCAAAATATAATTTGATGAAGATATTTCCGGCTGTACAACATTTTGGAGCTAGAGCTAGAAAGGAAAATTTGTTGCTCGTTCCGCATCGTTTTATGTTTTCGCCAAAAGTCCGAAGGAGATATCAACGTTGCTTGCTCAATCCAAAAGAACATGTTTGGATTTTATCCAGTTCTAAAACAAATCTGAATCAGAAAAATGATAGAATATCAGAGAAACAAGAAACAACAAGTTGGGAAAGCCTTTTGGAGAAGGAATCTAATGGCATCGAATGGGAGATTGATTCATCTTTTAATTCAATTCCAGAATATTGGAAATCTGAAACAGAACCTGAAAATCTTTATGAATGGCAGGAGTCATTACTTTATCTTGATCGAAGCAAAAGTATTGAGGAAGTAGAAAACAAACTCGAACAACTAGAAGTTGAACTAGTTCAAGCAGAAAAAGAATTTGCTATTTCTTCAGAACCAGAAGAAATCATAAATATAGAAAGAAAACGAAAAGTTCGAGAAATCGAAAGCTACAAAGAAGGGCTACGAAGACTAAGGAGACTCCGTAAGGAGACAAAATTGAAGTATTTTGAACAAGAAAAAATATTACAAGAAGAATCAGATCAAGCAAGAGAATCTTTTCCCTTTTCAGAGACGGAAGTTTTTCAAACGTTGTTTGACCCTTTGTTAATAGATGAATCATGTATAAGTATTAATTATAACAATAAACCGAGTGAAAAATTCAAATTGTTGAAAGGGCGACAAGATGCTTTTCAATATTTCAGGGGATTAGAAAAGAATAGAATTGTTGATCTATGGAAGGTTCAAAAATTTCTTCAAAATCCTTCTGTCAATTATGATATTTTACCAGATCGCGAATGGAACATCAGAAAAGACTATATAAACCAATTCAATTGTATTCGATTTATGAAATCGAATTTATCTTCAAGATCTCCCTCATCCTGTGATCAAAATAAAGAACAATTAGCATTAAATGATGATTTCCAATTAAAAAAATTTGTTCTTAAAATAACAGACCAATTTACTCTATCAATAACTAAGCCTAATCTCTATTACCCTAATGATGAAATTGACCTAGATATCGATGATCGTGTGAATGAATTACATTTATTCAACCAGACTCTATTGAAGTCGTTCAATTACTTCTTCAATTCCAAAGATGAATTAACGCATGATTCTTTCCTTCGGGTACTCAATATTTTTGAAAAAAAGAAAACATCAGAAGATGATAACACTAAACAACTAATATTTAATAAAATATTGAGTAGATACAAGATTCAAGCTAACAAGCATGTTGAAATTGAAAAAGCATTTATGAGATTCGATTTCTTGAAGAACGTATTGGCACCTGTTGTATCAAAATCTGATTTGAATGAATATTTCTTAAAAGATTTTGTATTAAAGGATTTGTTCCAGAAGTATTATTTTTTGGAATACCATAAATACTATATGGAATTACAAAGATACTCTTTGGAATTACAGAAAGTATTGAATAAGAATAAATACTATTTGGAGTTACAGAAAGTATTGAATAAGAATAAACACTCTTTGGAATTACAGAAAGTATTGAATACGAATAAATACTATTTGAAATTACAAAAACACTCTTTGGAATTACAGAAAGTATTGAATACGAATAAATACTATTTGAAATTACAGAAAGTATTGAATAAGAATAAATACTATTTGGAATTACAGAAAGTATTGAATAAATACTATTTGGAATTACAGAAAGTATTGAATAAATACTATTTGGAATTACAGAAAGTAGTGAATAAATACTATTTAGAATTAGATAAGGCATTCCATAAATACTCTTTGGTATTTCATGAATACTATTTGGAATTACAGAAAGTAGTGAATAAATACTATTTAGAATTAGATAAGGCATTCCATAAATACTCTTTGGTATTTCATGAATACTATTTGGGATTTTCGACTAAATACTCTTTGGAATTACAGAAAGTAGTGAATAAGAATAAATTGGAATCACAAAAAGTATTGGATAAATACTATTTGGAATTACATAACTATTTGGGATATTTCTATGTGGAATTCCATAAATACTATATGGAATTACAAAGATACTCTTTGGAATTACAGAAAGTATTGAATAAGAATAAATACTATTTGGAATTCATCTATTTTCTCAAAACATTAAGTCGCAATTTTAATAATGTAACGCAAGATGCAATTAACCAGCATTCATCAAGTTGGATAATGTGTCAGAAAGAATGTTTGGATCGCCCTATTTTTCGACCTGTTCAGATTAGAAATCCAAATTTTTTAAACACTTTTGTATTATCCAAAAAGATCGAATACTTTCAACAAAGATTAGAATATCTCTTGTCCATTTCCAAACAAAACAATTTCAAAAAGAGAGTGTTAGATCCAATTGAATTATCGACTATTCAACATTGGGGTTGGTTTGGGGATCCCAATGAAATTCATGATACTGAAATTAATAGGATTATCTCGAAGAATATTAATCATTCGAAGATTCTCTGGGCCAAGCTTAATGAAAATGTTTGGGCCAAGTTTAATGAAAATGGCACAAAATGTAAATCAATTCCTAATCTTGAATCCAAACAAACATTAAATGAGAAAAAACCAATAATTGAATTTATTATTGACGTCTTTGATAATGGAAAAAATTACATGGAATTATTGGAACTATTTAATAACGCGGGTCTTTCGGCAATATTTGATAATCAAGACAATTGGTTGAATCCTTTAAAACTCTCTAATCAAAATTCATTGAGAGCTTCTTTTTACAAAGCAAATACCTTTGAATTTTTAGATTATTTACACCGTCCTCGTCTTTTTTATAAAAAAAGATTGGCTTCTTACATGGGAAGGATTCATCTCAAAAATAAGAATGGAACATATGGACAATTATTAAATTTAGTTTTCATTCCTAACAATCTGGTTTCTTCTTCTATTAACGAAATGAGAGCTGTGTACTCAGAGAAAGAAACTATCTCACTCATAAAGTCACAAGTCAATATATTATTGGATAAATATTTATGTGACAAAGTGCTAATTCATGATTTGCATAAATCGTCTAATTTCTTTGATAAATTGAATTCTATTATTCGTAGAAATATCAATTTCTCGATTGAAGATATATCTAAAACTCCTTTAATAAGCGTACAAATTGTCAATTTTGACAAAAACTCTTGCTATCCTTTTTTAAATAGTTCAGATTTAGAAGAAAAGATCTCTAGCCAGTATTCTCAAAATAGTTTTAGTTCAAACATAGATCTTATTCAAACTCAATCTTATCAAGATGATCTATTGTCCGAAATATCTTTGCGAATGAATGCAGAAAAAGCAAAATATAGTTCAACAGAAAGTTTAAAAGATATAATAGAAGACAAAGCTATAGGTGACTTTATGGAAGACGAAGCCATAGGTGAGTTTATGGAATTCAAATCCATAGGTGACTTTTTTGATAAAGAAAAATTAAAGTTAGTATTTTCAAAACTAAAGTGTTTTGGAATAATTTCTTTTAATCAAAATCAAATAAATATTCTTTTTGATCAAATAAATATTATTTTTGAGAAATGGGGTTTGTTTCAAACACATAAGTCATGGTTGTGGTTTTTTACTTCCACAGGGTGGAAATATACTAAAAATCTGTTTTTTACTCTTTTTTCGGAAATAGAAATACCAATAAATAATATTAATCAGTTGGTATCAATCCCGGGCAATATTAGGCAAAATTGGAATCACAATTTGAATATTTTGTGGGCACTTTATCATCAATTTTGGAAAGTTCTAAAGTGGGAATTTAGAGATAAAATTGATCAAATTATCACAATATTGAATGATCAAATTCTCATAATATTAAATGATCAAATTCTCCCTATATTAAATGATCAAATTCTCCCGATATTGAATGATCAAATTCTGCCTATATTCAATCTTATGTTATCCCGCTGGAATATTGACAAATTATTGCAAGAAACAAATGAAGAAGTATTTAAACAAGTACTTCGGGGAAAGGATCTATCAATATCATTTGATGTATGGAAATATATAAAAAATGTTCCGGAATATGATATTTTTCTTTATATCTTCATTGGGTTTTTCTTTTATATTTCCTCCATAATTCCTTTATTGTTGATTCAGTTCTATAGGAACTTCTATCTCATCAGAGTTTTGCAGTATAATTCCTACTGCTTTGATAGAGTAGGAGAAATGATTAGATCTTATAAAAGGCTTAGAAATTTTTCTAATTTAAATTGGTATGGTTCTTGGCTTACATTTGTGGACTATATCGAGCTGGACTCGGATCCTGATGATATAGGATTATTGCTACTATTTAAAATTTGGTATGTCAAAAATATTAAATGGTTGCGGCCGCGTTTTCGAGAATGCCGGAAATATAACTCACTTATAAAAACAATTTTGTACGAATTTGAAGTGGATGACTTTCTTTTGAGAGAAAATCGATTGTTTTTACTACAAGAAAAAATATCTCAATTTGAATCGAAATTAACCCCCCCTATTGGTTTATTTCATGAATTTGAAAAAAAAGAACAGCCAGGACTTCTTTACTTTCGATATTTAGCTGAATTTATTCAGAGAGGCCTAACTCATAGAATAGGCTTAATGAATTCCGAATTAAATTCATTGTTTTTAGCAGAAATGCCGATCTTCGCTGCTTTTTATCATAAGATGACTTCCATCCCAATTCGCCCATCCTTATATGACCACGTGAGATTTTACCCACTCTACCCAGTACCGTCCTTTTCGAATCGAATTTTATTGATAGGGCCTAAGGAAACTGGACGATCCTACTTGGCTAAAAGTTTAGCAGCAGATTCTTATTTACCTTTAATAAGAATATCTCCTAAAAGTTTTTTGAGGCAGCAAAAACTTCTGTCTCGCTATGAACCCGAGTATACATCTTCAGCTAAACAATCATACCTTGAGCATGAAAATATCCTCAGGTCTCTCGGCTGGTCAGGCAGGCCAAAAGACGTAGCTGAGAAGGAGTACTATGATAAAAAACCTCATAAGTTTTTGTATGATCGAGTGAATAATCCTAACCCTCCAGAGTATTTTGCGAGAAGAGTAATCCAATTCGTATTTGCACTCAAATTGGCAAAATTGATGTCTCCTTGCGTCATATGGATTCCAAGCATTCATGAACTGAATGATTACTTTTTTATTATTGCATTATTGGTAGAACTCCTTGGGGATCCATATAATCCGATTGATGGTGAAAAAGAAACCACCATCAAACAAAATATTGTTGTTATTGCCTCAACTGATATTCCAAAAAAAATTGATCCAGTTCTAATAACTCCTCCTCGTAGTAAACGAAGATTCGATACATTTATCAATACTAAAAAGTTGCCTGCCCCATATCGAGAAAAAGAATTTCCTTTGCTTTTACGTAACAAAGGGCTCTACTTGAAAAAAGAATGGAACTGCTATGATGAATTTGGATTAACTACGAAAGGCTTTACTATGCAAGATCTAGCAAAACTTGCTGATGAAATATTTCTAATTAGCATGAGCCAAAATACTTCAGCTATAGACAATGATATAATTGGAGTAGCTTTGTATAGATCAAATTGGGGTCCTTGCAATTATAATCTGAAGTTCAGTGAATTTTTTAAAGGACTTCCTTATAAGATAGGAAAAGCCATTATACAAAATAAACTAACGTATTTAAAAAATTCTCTAAGGCTTAATCTAGATTTCGAGGGTCGAAGGGCAAACTATTTGCATCAATGGTATTTAGAACCTTCAATTGCCGGAACAGTTGCGAAAGAGTTCACCGTATTCTATCATATTTTGGGTTGCTTGGCCGGATCAGTAGCGCAAGATTGTTGGTTTTTATCGGAATCAAATAGAGAGAATTGGAGTCCTTTTGATCCTTTCATTGAAAATGATTTCATTCTAGCTTCGAGTCTCTTACAGGGTCTTCTGGAAGAATTTCCATCGTTGGCAATATATCGGGGCAATTCTGATTACATAACAATTGCTCCTCAGTTCAAAAAAGATACGATGCAAAAAGGATTATCTTCTATACTAGATAAAATCGTTTTATCTAAAGAATTAAGAAATTCCTACGGAGAAGAGGATGAAACTTCTATAGTTTGTGATTCTAGGACCTGGCGTTTTAGTTTTATTCGCAGCAATCGATTTGAGCATATAAAAGATATAACAATAGAAAATCCATTATTGGATTATCTTCACCTGTTTGGAGGGTTTCAAGAAAGACCGACCCGTCTTTCTAGCTTATATTGGAAGAAATTTCTAATGTCTGGCCCCGACTTCCGGCCTCTTTATGCTGGGAAGGACGATATTATAGAAAGAAAGACAGCTGCTTTCTGGGAAGCAAAATTATTATACAAAAAGTTTCAAAGGATGGGAATATATCAATTTGACACAGAAGAGTATGCAATGGAGTATAAACCTTTAAATACACCAGTAATCTGTCTAGCTCGTCGATTTCTTTGGGATCCCGTGAGTATTCGCTTTTTAAATAAGCACTCTTCTTTTGAACGAAGAGAACTTTTTCTTCCTAAAGAACTTGTGAAGAGCATTTATCTTACTTATTCTTCAACAAGAGAACTAAATATCAGTATTAAAAAAACGTTGAAGTCTATTCTAAAGCGTAAAAAGGTGAGAAAAATAGCCCTAGGAATAAAAATTCAGACTAATGATGACGATTTACCTCTTAATATTAAAATGGAAGAAAAAGAAAATTTTGAAAATTTCAAACGCTTTCAAGAAATTGGTATCCGATTGAGACGTGTATTACCTTATCCCCAATCGGTGATAAGTGAACGTTGGTTCCGTGAAAAAACACGGGATGATAAATTTAAACAACGTTTGCTCAAGGGAGAAAGGGAAAATATAGATTTATTATCTAATGAATCTCTTACTTATAAAACTCTATCCGAAAGTTATGAATATTTATCAAATTTATTCTTCTCTAATAGAATGTTATTTAAACAAATGATCGATACATTATTAAGAACAAAATGGCTTTCTACGAATGCCATTGATTGTTTATTGGCGGAAGGATTAAATAACAATAAAAAAGCCTAGATCTTTCATTCATTTTGTTCAAATTTGATCGGTCCGAATTTTGCCTTCAAAACTTTTTCAAAAAATCAAATCGAATTGATAAATCTTAATAGTATGCTTACATCAATCAATTCGACTTGATTTTTCAATATGAACAATGGCAATTGAATTACTCATTCAATTGCCATTATGATATTAATAATGGCATTATTTAATATGTATGCCTTGAAGAGGATTCGAACCTCCACGCTGTTTAGCACGACATTTTGAGTGTCGCGTGTCTACCATTCCACCATCAAGGCATTCAAGAAGCTAATTCTATTTCATCGAATATTTGACAATATTAATTGTTTTTTGTACAATATAGATATTGTAGAATATAGATATTGACTGTATAATACTCAATATAGTTGAGAAAAATAGGTTTTTATCGAATGTTTGACAATATTAATTGTTTTTTGTATAATGTAGATATTGTAGAATATTATAATGTAGATATTGTACAATATAGATATTTATTTTATAATACTAATAATATAGTTGAGAAAAATAGGTTTTTATCGAATATTTGACAATATTAATTGTTTTTTGTATAATGTAGATATTGTAGAATATTATAATGTAGATATTGTAGAATATAGATATTGATTTTATAATACTAATAATATAGTTGAGAAAAATAGGTTTTTATCGAATATTTGACAATATTAATTGTTTTTTGTATAATGTAGATATAGTTTAGTTCAATAGTGGAAGAGAAAGTGGATCGGATAGAATATTCTGTTTAGCTTATTAAATTAAATGGTTGAATGGCGCCTTTAGAAATATGTTTTATTTTCTATTAATAAGCCAAGAAATTAACATAAGATAGATATATAATCACCGTTTTTAGAAAAAAATAGCTCCTAATTAAGAATATTCGGTAGGTAGAACACATATATGAGATAAGTAATGATATACTTATAGTGCTATCATATACAAAAAATTATCTATGATAATATATTGATCTATGTAATACAGTTAGGGAGTAGATTCGATGTTGTCGTTAATCTCTGTATATAGATGGTGTTATCTAATGATCTATGCAAGCCAGTTTCTCAATATTCCATAAAATAGAAATAGGTTAGTAATCTAATTCTATAGAGAAATTGTAATATTAAATAAAAAAATGATCCGAATGTTATGTTAATAACGTTAAAATCATAGTTTGTCGGTTTGTAAAGTTTATTTTTAACAAAGGAAATAGAAAATGAATAAATAAATAAATGGAATGAATAAATAAATTCTGTTAATTATTATGTAATATAGCCTAGGGGAGATTAAAACACTATGATTAATTACATCATACCGTGGGTCGGCAGGTCCACGCCGGTTCTATTATTTGGGGTTTATTATGGGTTTTTAGCAACATTGCCAATTGGTCCGGCCCAAATGTATTTTATTCGATCGATGTTGATTCAAAACAAAGTCGTCGACAACAGAAAAATTGTTCCTGCAGGGAATTTGATTCTTAGTGGTTCTTTTGTGGCACAACTGGTGGTCTTCTCATCCATATATGTAGCGCCTATTTATGCGAGTATTTGGAAACCCCATTTGATGACAATCATGCTTGTTCCCGTTCTATTTTTTCTTGTTTTTCAAAGAGCTTTGATTCGGAGATACCCTTGGCTTCAAAATCCGGCAATAGAATTCTTTATTGGAGTCGCTTTACAACTGCTAAACCCCGCCCTTTTCGGTAAATCTATCTATACCCGATTAATTAATCTGATGCTATTCAGATATAGCGGAAACTTTTTATTTCTGCTGAGTACCGCAGCCGGATGGTTGAGCGGACAAATTCTTTTTGTCAAAATGACGAAAATTTTTTGTTCACGGGTGGAAAATGATGTTCCCTTAAAAAGGGATAGAAAGGGGGAACTTTTCGCCTTCAGCTTTCAAATTATTTTCTTCGGCTATGCCATGCTGGCATGCTACGGGAGGAATCCTTCTTTCATCGCTACTAAGTGGAATGATTCAAGGACGTTCATTCAAGGTCCTCGAGAAGAACTTGAAGAATTATCATTAGAGTTATCTGATAAGAAAAAATCTTTTAGGAGTGAGCTAAAGGCACCTAACAAGAAAAAAAAACATAAGAAGCACAAGCCTAAAACTCCTATTAATATTCAAAAAAATGAGGAGAATGCTAATAAGCCGTCCATTCCTTTGTCTCCTTCTTTTAGAACGCTAGTGAGAATTTTATCTTTGGAAGATAAATTGGATACTGACACATATTCAAAATTCTCACCTTTTCTAATCAAAAGGTGGCCATTAATATTGTTTGATTCTAATCGGTTTAACGACCCCCTCCGATACGTGAGTATAGGAGATTATATTCTGCGTGGCCCTGTGAGGAGCCAAGTTGCTGAATATTTCTTCGATATTTGTATCAGTGATGGCCATCAAAAAATTTCTTTCACAGCTCCGCCAAGTATCTCTTTTTTTGCCAAAATGGCAAACTTGGGTGATCAAAGTCTTGATTCAAATCAGGATCACCTTGATGAATGGATAGAAAAAAAATGGGAGAGGAAAACTTCTTTAGGCGAAGAGCTTGAAAATAGGGTGAGAGCTCTAAGCAATGGATCTCCTGTTGTCAAAATTCTTGAAAAGAAAATTCGATTTTCAAAAACAAAAGATAAAAAGCGTCTTTCAGAAGTTGATGATCCTTTACTTAGTGGGCCATTCCGTGGGTCAATGAATCAATTTAAGTCACCTTGGATGCTTTATTCGGAGGAGCACTTGAAAGAGCAAAAAAAGAAACTGTCAGAATCTAAGAACCAGGATTCTACCAATAAGAACCATGATTCTACTAATAAGAACGATGATTCTACCAACCAACGATTTTCTTTAATTCGACCAGAAAATAAAGAAAGAATCGTTCAACCGCGAATCAAACTTATTTCAAAATGGTGGATAGATAAAATTCGTATGGTCTTATTAGAAGAACAGAACAGAAGAAAATGGTTAGATGAATCTACTTTGGAGGACTTAAAGAAGAAATATGATAAAATTTATCCTAAAAATTTATCTTCATTAGAATATGTTTTCAACACATTGGTCCCGGCGCCTTTAAAGAAAAGAATAGAAAAAGACATTGCTTCTTGCGAGAAAAAATTGTTAACAAATTATTTGTTGCATATTTTTCTTGAAACTACGGGTACCAAATGGGAATTGCTTCTTAGTGTTCTTCCTACCGAGCAGGCTTTGCTTTATGAGCAACTTTTTTTTATTAATTCGGACGGATTCTCAAACTCTCAAGTATCTATGGATATTGAAATATCAGAGAAGGATATTCTTAAGGATTTTGCAGATATTTTAGAAGAGGATCGGCCTTCTTCTAATAAGGAACATACTAAGGATAAAAAACATAAGAGCGATAAATCAAATATTCATCTTGATGAATATTTCTTTGAAAAGGAACAATCTGAGCAAGATATGAAGGATTTCGCAGATTTTCATGAACTTTATGTCCTTTATAGCAAATTAATAGAACAGGAAAAAACCCGTCTTGATGATTACGAACCTCGAATCCGAGATTTTAACAGGTTTGTTGTTCCTAAATTGCCCTCTACCCTATTATCTGGAGTTCACGACCCTATAGCTGTCAAAGATTGTCTCGAAACTCGCCCAAAAAAAGCTCGGCAGTTAATAATTATAAAGCCCTTTGACAAGCTCGAGGAACTGGAAAAGAAAAAACAGGAGGAAGAACGAAAGAAGAATGAGGCCTTAGAAACAACAAAAAAAGGGTTGTTTAAACCTTTAAAAGAAAAAGTTATTGAAGAAGAAGAAACTTTTGAACAAGAAGAAGCGAACAAGGAAGGGGATGAAGAAGAGGATCTTGTATCCAAAGATATATACGTCTTTAGTTATCCTTATGAAGGAGATTTTCGTCGAGATTTGGTAAAAGGAGCTGTCCGTTTTCAACGACGAAAAGTTTCAGCAATCAACCATTGGATACCGAGACCAGAGTCGATTCTTTTCGGGAGACTAAAATCAATGACTCAAAAGTCACATCACAAACCTGTGCCTAAGAAGGACGAAAAGAAAAGAATAACTGCAAGATCCCGAAGATTATACGACAAATTTTTGGAAAGACGCGAAAGACGAAAAGAAGATCGTCGTCGCCGAACACAGCAAACCTTCGACGGGGAAGTTATTCACTATGTCAGAGCTGCTCTCTTGTTTACTCATACGTATTTAAGGAAACGATTGTATTTCCCTACTTTGATAATAGCTAAAAATATTGGTCGTACTTTACTGTTTCAAGTTCCCGAATGGGAGCAGGATTGGTTCAACTTGGAAAAGGAATCATATCTCAAATGTAATTATGATGGATATGAATTGACGGACCCGGATGTCCCGAAAAAGTTCCTAAAAGATTACATCAAAGAAGGTATTCAAATCAAGATTGTATATCCTTTTCGCTTAAAACCTTGGTATGAATCTAATTCTGCTAACATTGAAAAAAAAACAACAGGATACTTAACTATCTATGGTACAGAAATTGAATCACCTTTTGGTAATCCACCAAACGTGCCTTCTTTTTGGGAACCTATTGGCGAATGGATTTGGAATTATACGTCCGATCGGGCAAAACCTATTATCGAACCTATCCGCGAATTGATAGAATTGATACAAAAGAATAGTGAGACGATAAATGAAAAAGTTAAGACAAAAATCAACCTAGATACTAGTAAAGAAATCAACCTAGATACTAGTAAAGAAAGCAAAATTATTCGGACTAGGCCTACGTCTAATATCCAATTTTCTTTAGAAATAGTAGAAGATGAACATGAACCATTTTCAATCCAGATGGAGCAAAATTTGGATCTTCCAGATCCAGATGATTGGACAATCACAATGAATGATCGAATCAACCAAATGAATGAAGAATATCGCTTCAATCTAGATATTTATAATAAATTGAAAGCTGATTTTAAACAGAGAATGGATCAACCTTCTCCTAACATAAAATCCAAATTGAAAAAAGAGTGGATTCGAATCAAAATTTGGCGTTCGTGTTTACAAAAGAAAAGTCTTCGCTTCATCAGGAAGAAATTGCCGTTCTTTATGAAAGTTATTCATTTTAGGGTGAAATTGCTACTTATTGATCTCAAAATAAGTATGTTCAATATGATCGAGTCAAATTTGGAATTTTGCATGCAATTGAGTAGAAGTTTTGAAACAATGAAAAAAATATTCAATAGCAATCATCCAATTAGCAAAAACGTCGAATCCAAATGCCAAGGAAAAGAAATTTCCCAAGCGTACGTTTTTCATCAAATATGGAAAGAAATAAGAAATATGAAAGGATTCTATGCCCAAGATTTACTAGAATCAAGAGCATCGTCTCCTTTTATCAAAAAAAATGTGAAAGAATTTTTGGACTCACAAGGAATATTGGATTGCAAGCATCCTAGAGAGTTAACGACTAACCATTGGAAGCAATGGTTAAAATGGTGTGCTGGCTACAGAATAGATCGACACAGAAATAAAAAACGTAAACATGTTATTGGCAACCGGTTGGGATGGACTGAATTTGCATCGTTTTTGGGAGAGAAGCGCTTTGCCTCTTTTATGACACGACTCAAGAACCGGATCAAACGTCACAGATATGATCTTTTGGCATATAGTTATCTGGATCATATGAAAGAGAATAATCACGGACCCGCAATTCAATATATACCGGAACCAGATTATCAAGCTATTACTAATTTTCAAAATCCCGGTTCTTTCAAGAAGAAGAAGAAGAAGAAGAAGAAAAATGATTCTTCTTGGAAAAAATTTTTTTCTTCCAAAAAGAAAAAAAATAATTGTGATTCTTCCAAATCCAAAAAGAGGAATGTCGATTTTTGCGCGGCAACTAAAAAAACCTATTATAAGAAAAGTCGATATTACAAATTCCAATTCTGGTTGTTCCCAGATCTTAGAAAAAAAATCAAAAATGCAAACAAACTTGGTGACGTTTTTCCTCCGAATATCATAAGAAGACAGATTGAAGAAATGTGGAAATTTCGAGAAATCCAAGTACCAAAAGATTTTGATGTTGATGCTTTCGTTATAGAAAGTCTTCGAAAGAAAGAAGAGGAAAGGCGAAGCAAAGCCGCGGCTCTTCAAGAACTTAAGGAGGCCCGAAGAAAACGAAAAGAGGAGAGACTTAAAACAAGAGAAGAACGACGCAAAAAATTAGAGTCGGCCACTTCTCCAGAAGAAGTCGATAGATTGACAAGGACATTCAAACTAGAAGATGACCAAAACAAGAAGGAAAGAAGGCGGGAATCAAAGAAAAGACTTCTAAAGGAACAGAGAATTAGACAACTAGCAAAAATAGCTGCCCAAAAAGCTAAAGAGCTCAAAAGAGAAGAGAGGAAACGTAAATTGGCGGAATTAAGTCGGAAACGTAAATCTTCGAAAAAACCAAAAAATTCGAGAGATTTTCTAGTTCGAGACTTTTGTAATAATTATTATCCAAAAATAAATATTGATAAAATCAATATAGAAAAAGAAGAAGTCCGAATGGCAATAAAGGAGATTATTTTGAGACAAGATGCTAAGAAAGCGTCACAGGGTGATAAGAAAGCATGGGACCGAGTTAAATCAAAATTGGATGAGAAATACAAAAACAAAAAAGTAGGCAAACCCTCCGAAACCAAGACCAAAAAACCCAAGAAAGACGATGAACAAGAGATAGATTTTAGAACTGCCAAAACTGAATATCTGAAAGAACAGAAACGCTTGCAACGGGAGGCAAAACGCCTTGCAAGGGAGGAAGAGTTAAAGGAGGAGATGAAACTTAAGGGAGAAGAGGAACCAAATTTAGAAAAAGAAAGATTAGCCTATCGGGAAATGGCCAAAAATATTTATACTTGGAGAATGAAATTCGAGCTCGAAAAACTGCCGCTAACTCCTTGGGTTTCCAAGTTCAGAAATGCGTCTCGTTTTTTTGATAAGAAAAAATTAGGCGGCGAAGCTGCGGTAGCCAGCTTACTTTTTCCATATGCCGAAAACGGAGATCTTGACTTAGAATTATTGGAGACTGTATTGTATCTCAAAAGTGTCTTCCCGAAACATAATGATATACGTAGAGTTTTTTGCGAGGCAGCCCGAAGATCTATGCCACTTGTACCGGGGTACTTTAATGACCGATTCTTTGTATATAAAATTGCAAGTCTTTTATTCAAACTAAAGAAGAAAAAGATTAATGTCAATCTTTTTGATAGATCTCAACGCCGAATAAATGAAAAAATTTCAAGTTCTTTCATTTTCGAAGATCTTTTTCTTCCAAGACGTCGCAGAGAATTTCGAATTTTGAATCTTTTGAATCTGGAAAACCATTTGGATGAGAGTGCAAGATTCAGTAGTCAAGAGATACCAAATGACCAAGGTCTAATTAAAAAAAACGAACATCTGATCGTAGATACAAGGCAAAAGATAAGACGTTTTCTTTGGCCTCGTTATCGATTAGAAGATCTTATTTGCATGAATAGATTTTGGTGGAATACCAATAATGGTAGTCGATCTGCTATGTTGAGGGTACGCATGTATCCTAAAATAGATCATTGGGAACATATTCAAAATAATTTGTATTTTCTAAGGCTAAAGCACAGTTTTATTTCGATAAGAGAGATTGTTCAAAAATTTGGAAATCATGCCAAAAGTTTATTGGATACGAAACAGTCGCCGATTGCTGGACAAAACGAAGTTCTAAATGAAGTAAAACATAAAAAAGAAGACTCTTTTTGCAGCATAAGTTCGTCCCTTCCTTCTGACCCCTCCCCGTACAATGAGCTTCTTACGATACTCAGAAAAATAATAAGTTCGCTTAGAGATTCTATTAGGGAATGGATAGGTTCACTTTTGTGTAAGCTTAGAGATTTTCTTATCAAACGGATAAGTTCGCTTAGAGATTCTATTAGGGAATGGATAGATTCACTTTTGTGTAAGCTTAGAGATTTTCTTATCAAACGGATAAGTTCGCTTAAAGATTTTATTATCAAATCAATGAGAGAACTTTTCTCTAAACTTAAACTTCAATTGAAAAGATTCCTAAATCCGCTTAAAAAGAAACTGAGAAAATTGATAGATCCGCCCATAAATAAGTTGGAAACTCAACGTATCAACTTTATAAGGTTTCTAAAAAACCTTATAAATGAAATTAGAGTGAAACTCGTCAATTTTCTAAGTTCCCTAAGAGATATAATAGACAGACTATTAGTTAAGCTAGAAAAACCAAAACCTAGACGTTTCAGTCGTTGGATAAGTCGTTGGGAGAAAATCCAAAACTCGAGGGTTATTTTTGTTATTCAAAAGTGTTTAAAGGCATATCAATTTTATGATCTATATCGTTGTTTAGTTGAATATTGGAGGTCTTCAAGAAGGTAAAAATCAGTTATATGGCTGGTTGCTTTAGTAACTTACTAAAGCAACCAGCCATAGCTGTGTAAGCCTATTCCCAATAAATCAACGCCTAAATAACATGTCCAAACTAGAATAAATCCTAGAGAAGCAACAATCGCCGGTTTTTGTCCTTTCCAACCCCTGTTTATTCTAGTATGTAAATATATTGCAAATAGAATCCAAGTTATTAATGCCCAAGTTTCTTTTGGATCCCAGCTCCAATAAGATCCCCATGCTTCGTTGGCCCATACTGCCCCGGAAAGTATACCTATAGTTAAAAGAGAAAATCCTAGACCAATAGTACGGTAACTTAATTGATCTAATTGGTTAGTAAAGACCCATTTACGATAATTTCTAAGTGAAAGGTAAAAAGTCTGTTTCAATTCTTTTTTTTCTCGGTCGTGTGAATACCAATTTTTATTGAAGAAAAAATAATTTTTCACATTAAGAAAAATCTTTTGATTTATTTGGGACGCAATGACCAATAAAGATATGGATGATAAGGATCCACATAAAAGAGTTGCATAACTGAGCAATATCATACTTACATGCATCATTAACCAATGAGATTGTAAAGCAGGTACTAACATTGCAGATTCTTGCATTTTATCCGGAAGACCTAAAGTAGCAAAACCATGAGTTAACATAGCACTTGGCGCGGTGATTGCACCTAACCACCAAACATACTGGCCCCGTAGTTGTATAACTATATGAATCATGGAGGAAGTCCATGAAAGGAACATGAATGACTCATACAAATTACTTAACGGTAAATGCCCCGAATAGAGCGAACGGGAAACTAATACTCCCGTTATACAAATACACGTCACTATCATGCCCTTTCCTCCTGAATTACTTAGTTTTTCACTTTTATAAATTAAGGTTCCCCAATAAATAAGAGTAATCACAAAAGTAAGAGAAAAAGAGACATGAGCTGATATATGTTCTAGAGTTATAAATATCATAATAAACCCATTTATTTTTTAATATAGGATTCGTTTCGTAAGAAAAAGATAAAATCGATTGATATGTAATAAATCATATTGACATAGATCGAACAATGATAGTCATTTACTATATAGGTACTACATATATAATAGATATCTATAGATATTAGATATGGAAGGGATACTAACCTATAGTATCTTATTGACAATAATGCCGCCACTCGGATTCGAACCGAGATGCTCTAGCGCTGCTGCCTAAGAACAGCGTGTCTACCAATTTCACCATGGCGGCTTTTTTTCTCATATATCTAATATATTCTATCTGACCTATATTCGACTATCTTTGTTTGCAAGACTGCTAGCACAAAAATAGCCTAGTTGTTTTTTTTCAATATCCCACGTTCGATGTTGGTCATTATAACGGAGTATGACGCAGTTTGGTAGCGTGCCACTTGGGGATGGTGGAGGCCGTAGGTTCAAATCCTTCTGCTCCGAAACCCATAACTAATTTTTGAGGAGATAAAGGCTGCTCAGGCCAGGGAGGTCTAGTAGGATACTCACGATCCTTGGGGTCTTTACGATGATGATGAAAACTTTCATCATTGTCATGACCAATTTCATAGTCATCATCATGACCAATTTCATAGTCATCATCATGACCAATTTCATAGTCATCCTCACTATAATCATTGTCCTGACCAATTTGATAAATATGATCATAGATATCATGATTGTTAGAACCCATTTGATGGTCATCATAATTGTCATAAAAAGACCATAGATTTGGAAAAGACATTCCTTCTACGCCTATTTCATCGATAAGACAAACACCTTTTGCGTCCCCTGGTTCCAGAAAAATATCTCTTTCTAAGAGACTTTCAATTAGTTCGGGTTCTTGCCTTGTCCTTCTTATATAAGTTTCCAAAATATAAGTCCGCAGCAGGTTCATAAACTCTGCATCGGAGCCGGATTCGTCGTGGCGACGACGATCATAAGGAGACATATGAGGTTGATGAATCATCATACGACCGTTTTCGCTTAATACTCGTTTAGTAAACGCCCCCCCGTGTAGAAGGAAAGCTCCCATTGAAGCATTTAACCCGAAGCCTGCTGTAGATACATCCCCTGTTACGAATTGCATAACATCATAAACAGCTACTCCCTGTAGCATTCCTCCACCTCGACAGGAAATAAAAAACATGAAGTCTTTTGTTTGATCTTCTTGATTTAAATAAATCATGCATTTCATTATTTGGTCAGCAGGTTGTTTTTCTAGCGCTCTACCTAAAAAAAGGTATCTTCCAAAAAAGAGTCTGTAATATAATTCCACCCACATTTCCTCTTCTTGGAGGTTTTCTTCTTCTGGTTTTTTTTCTTCTGGGTTTGGGTTTTCTTCTTCTGGGTTTGGGTTTTCTTCGTTTTGGTATTCTTCTTCGTTTTGGTATTCTTCTTCGTTTTGGTATTCTTCTTCGTTTTGGTATTCTTCTTCGTTTTGATATTCTTCTTCGTTTTGATATTCTTCTTCGTTTTGATATTCTTCTTCGTTTTGGTATTCTTCTTCGTTTTGGTAGTCTTCTCCTTCTTCTCCTTTCCCATCCCCCAGATATGGAACTTTTGGAATGTTCGTTAAACTCAAGCTCATTACATACTTACTTACATACTTACTTACTTACTTACTTACTTACTTACTTATTTACATACATCAAAAAAGCTACATATCATCTTCTTCTTCCGAAGAAATAAGAAGCTGTATAGGTATTATACAAATTCTATTTCCAGGACAAATTGGATGTTATAATAATCTTTCATGATTTTTTTTTGTGTACTCTCTATTATTAAATAGAAAAATCTTTACATATTCTTCATTATTTATTTGTCTATTTATTAAATACAAATAGACAAATATATTGTATAAATCTCTTTTTTATTATTAAAGGGAAAAAAAGCTGTCCAATCTCATATTCTTTTTTTGGGATTGGACAGCATAGTAAGAGAAAAAAAATAAAAAACCTTGGTTTTTTTCCATTATGAGTTCTGTTGGTAGGTCCGGGATTGGTCCCGTTGTTATCATCCCATTCTTCTCACCGAAAAAGCTCTTTTAAATAATCTCGTTATTGATATCTTGAGCCACTTTTCTCATTTTTTTTTTCTTTTTATTTTGAAAGAAAAAATAAATATTTATGGGTCTTTTTCTGGTGCTTGCGCATTTTAATTTAAGAAAAAGAAAAAGACGTTCATCATTTGCTGCTTAGATTGCAACAGAAGAATAATTTTGAGTTTGTTTGAAAGATAGGCCATAATATTTTATATGACGACTCTATTCGTTGTTTCTAATGCTAACATATAACCTGTACGATTCTACATAAGAAAAAACTTAATGTCATAAGAAATCATTATTGCTAATACTATTTAGTATTAAACGTATGTATGAATCCAATACGGAAGTAATAATGGTTTAGCTATAGTCTAAACCGGTAACGCTAAATAGAATTAAAGTGCCGACTATTCAACAACTTATTAGAAATGCGAGACAGCCGATAAGAAAAAGAAAAAAATCTCCTGCTCTTCGAGGATGTCCTCAACGGAAGGGAGTATGCGCTAGGGTGTATGTGCGACTCGTTTGGATCAGAAGCTGAAACGGACCAGGAAATTGAACAATAGTTTTCTTCTGTGAAAAAGTACAGATCTATCAGTTTCCTTGTACCGGGGAAAATGAAATTTATGGTTTAAATTGATGCAAATCCAATCACCTTTACGTAGGATGAAAAGCACTTCCTCATTGGTAGCGAATGGTCATCAATCCATTGAGCGAGGAAAAAAAGTAATTTAAAAAAACATAAAGATTATGTTTATATTGCTGCGAGAACGGACAAAAGGTCAGCTATCTTGCGAACTCTCACAAATAGATGTCGTTACTGTATCTATAAATCTTTAGAGTCTTTATAATTCGGGGGGGAAGAGTAGAGCTAGAGATGGTAAAATATACAAGTTACCAAATACTCATCTCATATCTTAGGGCTCCGGCGTATAGAGAGGACCTTACCGTTAGAGAAATAACCATAGAAACGAAGAAACCCATAAGAGAAAAATAAAATAATAATAATATATATGTATATTTATTATTTTGATTACTTAAATGCAAGGTCCAATCCCCTGCCTACTTGGAAGGTGCCTAACTGAAAGGAATTATGGTTGGGAAGGTTAGAGTAGCAAAAGCCATTGGAGTCGTATATTTTATACATTAGAAAAATCAGTTTTATATTACTTAAAAGAAAAATGATTGATCAAAAAATAGATTAGTCATCTATGAAGAATCAACTTCAATGACCAGAGTTAAACGTGGGCATATCGCAAAAAAACGTCGAAAAAAGATTCTTGCATTTGTATCAGGCTCTCGGGGAGCCCATTCAAAACTTTTTAGGACTGCTAACCAACAGAAAATGAGAGCTTTAGTTTCCGCTCACCGAGATAGAATTAAGCGGAAGAGAGATTTTCGTCGTTTGTGGATTACTCGGATTAATGCAGCATCCCGTGCTAATGGATTCTCCTACAATAAATTTATACAATTTTTATACAAAAGGCAGTTGCTTACAAATCGTAGAACACTTGCACAAATAGCTGTATTAAATAATAATTGCTTCTCTATGATGGTAAAAAATATTCCTGTATTATGAAATAGTAACACCCAATCTCCCGGGGAAATTCTCCGGGAAACTAAAGACAGTACGAAAATGAATTCGGAATGACTTGGATAATGAAATTATTCATTTTATTTATAGAAATAGGAAAAAATCTGCACTATCTTTGTTAGATATCCCAGCTCAAATTAAATGGAGGAGTCTTAAGCTCTAATTACTTTTGAATTGAAAGAAAGAAAGGGTATCAAAGATAGAATACGAGCTTGTTTAATAGCTCTAGCTATTAAGCGTTGTTTTTTCAACGTTAATCGATTCCTTCGACGAGATAGTATTTTTCCTTGCTCACTAATAAATCGACTAATTAAGCTAATATTTTTATAATCCATTTGCTCTCCAGGCTGAATTGGCGATAAACGTTTTCGAAAAGAATGCTGATTTGGAGAAAATCGCTTAGATGCATTTCGAAAAGATGACTTAGATCTATTTCTAAACTTAGATCTACTTCTCAATTTAGATCTACTTCTCAATTTAGATCTACTTCTCAATTTAGATCTATTTCTAAACTTATTAGATCTATTTTGAAAATATGGTTTATATGTATTCCGAAAAGATGGCTTCATTTTATTCATAGTTTGTTTTATGAACCTTTCAAATACTATTTATTTTGTTTCAAAATATTTCGAAAAGAAATATTGACAGTGACATATTTAATCTATATACAAAGATAAAGAAATAAATATCTTCAATATATATTTCTGGGCAAAAATGTGAGATTCAATCTATTTTTTTATTTCTCCATGAATGGTATGCTTGTAACAAGAAGGACAAAATTTATTTAATTCCAATCGATGAGGAGTATTGCGGCGATTTTTTCGAGTTGTATATCTGGAAATACCCGTTGATTTTTTTTCAACACTGTCTTGGGTACAACTAGTACATTCTAAAGTAATCGTTATTCTTACATTTCCACCCTTGGCCATATAACTTACTTTTGGTATTGTATCTACTTCTTTTCTTTTCAATTTGGAAAAAAGAGAAGAAAGGGAAAGGGATAGAAGTTGTCTTAAAAATGATTAAAGATTTTATTACGAGAATGAATTAAGTAATAAAATCTTTAATTAAGATTTTCAAGTAGTTTACTATTTGAGGAACTTTTAGATCTATATTTTGACTTTTATCTTAATCCTAACTTCACCCTCCCCTTCTAAAATTTTATTTATCCAAGAAGAAAAGGAAATGAATCTAACATCATTTTTTATTTTGGGTTCGCAGGAAAGCAAAAAAAAAATGAAAGTCAAAAAAAGGGAAAAGTCAGAGCATCTGGGAAAAAACGATTTATCTCAATTAATAAACTGGATAAAAATACCAAGCATAAAGTAGCTAACACAGGCGCTGTGGAAAGATATGTTTTTATATCTTGCATTGTTCGTAAGTTCTCCTTCTCAAGAATGATAGATATATCATATGGTCAACTACACCCGTAGTTTACGACTATCTGCAAACAGATATTTGTATTTGGCACAAATTCCTTTTTTTTTTTTACAATATGATAGTAAAAACTATGTAATAGTAAGCAACCAAGTACTGTCAATAAATAGACATCTTCTAAATTATATGTTCGGTATATACAGTCTATTCACGTGCGAAGGTAGATAAATGTGGAAAACAAAATTCAATTTTATTAATATAAAATATATATATATATATATAAAATACTCACGATTAAAAGGGATGTAGCGCAGCTTGGTAGCGCGTTTGTTTTGGGTACAAAATGTCGCAGGTTCAAATCCTGTCATCCCTACCCTTTTTTTAATCCTAAATCTTCCATAAAAAAAGTAAAAAATCGAGTGATAGTTATTAATTGTTAATTCAATGAAACATCGAAATTTTTCTTTCAAGAAAAAAAATAACGAAAAAGCGCTCTTAGTTCAGTTTGGTAGAACGCAGGTCTCCAAAACCTGATGTCGTAGGTTCAAATCCTACAGAGCGTGATCCTGTTTTTTTTTTCTTTTTTCTGATCGATCTTCTTGTCACTTAGACTGAAAAAGCTAATGGAATCTAATCCCTCAGAATCAGTAGGAGACCCGTTCATAATATGGTCCTAAATCAAATATCCAATTTATCGCCGCGTCGGTACTGTAAATATGCAGTTACAAATAATCCAGCCAAAGTTATAGGAATTAGCCCTAACACAATTCCGGATAACAAAACTTCAATCATATATATATATTTTTTTTTTTTAGAATAGGTAAGGATTAATAGCTAATCTACATAGTACCTCAAATTGACTTGGAATCTCAATTCCTATTGAGGTTATTTTATATTTCAAATAAGTTCTATACTGCTTAACCCAATGAATAAGACTGAGGTGAAAATAAGCAAAACTAATAAAAAACCAAAATAACTAATTATAGTAAGCATGGAAGAAATAAATAAAAAAACAATGATTGATACGTATTTTTGTCAGGCAATTACCTCAATTTATTCTTTAGGAGTAGAAAAAATAGTTTAAATAAATAGATACAAAGTTAGCATTGAATATCTGATAATGATGTTATCAACAAACATAGAGGAAATATACAATAAAAAGATATTCTGTTATAAAAAAAGTAAAAATGAAATCCCCCACCTATAAATAAAATAAATACCAATTGTGTAGTAATTTAATTAATGATCCTACTCCTTTTCTATATTAAGTAAAATTATATTGCTATGTTAGAAGCAGGCTAGCTATACTTAGTATACTTCAAATATACCCTTGGTATCATATTGACAATCAAGCAAGGATTGTAGAAAATATCAGTAGTTTTCCATTTCCTGATCTCTTTCTTTCATGGGATCAATTTACCCTTGATTTTAGAATAATATAGGGAGCTTAGCATGTCTGGGAATACGGGAGAACGCGCTTTTGCTGACATTATTACTAGTATTCGATACTGGGTTATCCATAGCATTACTATACCTTCTCTATTCATTGCGGGTTGGTTATTTGTCAGTACTGGTTTAGCTTATGATGTATTCGGGAGTCCTCGGCCAAATGAGTATTTCACAGAAAGCCGACAAGAGGTTCCATTAGTAACTGGCCGTTTCGACTCATTAGAGCAACTCGATGAATTTACTAGATCTCGATCTTTTTAGGAGGTATTAATGACTATAGATAGAAGCTATCCAATTTTTACAGTTAGATGGTTGGCCGTTCACGGGCTAGCTGTACCTACGGTTTTTTTCTTGGGATCAATATCAGCAATGCAGTTCATACAGCGATAAACTTTATTATAAACTAAATCACGGAGCTATTTATGACACAATCAAACCCAAATGAACAAAATGTTGAATTGAATCGTACTAGCCTCTATTGGGGGTTGTTACTTATTTTTGTACTTGCTGTTCTATTCTCTAATTACTTTTTCAATTAGGAACAGTAATAATATTTTTTCTTACCCAATTGAATTTGGTCAGATCTAATATTTCTATGTATTATTATTTATGCATGCCTCATGAATACTTTTTTAAAATGTGAAAGGAAATAATAAAAATGGGCGGAAGGATCCCTCTTTGGTTGATAGGTATTTTAGCTGGTATTCTCGTTATTATTTTAATAGGTTTTTTTTTTTACGGTTCTTACTCCGGCTTAGGTTCCTCCTTGTAGCGAAAAAACTGTCTTCTATTATGATAAGAGATAGACAATGTAAGGAATACTATAAAAATTTAAGCAAAACTCTGAAAAGAGATAAAAAAGATATAGAAAAATGAAAACTTAAAAAATAAAGATAAGATCTTACCCTTCTTTGAACACAAAGAAGGGTAAGATTTTATCTTTACTTGTTATGTTTTTTTTTTATCAATTATAAAATAAGCGAAAATAGCAAGCCAAGATTACTCAAATTTCTCCTTTCTTCTATTTGTTTATTTGTTTTGAATATGATAAATGAAAGTGAGAAAAGATAACATATATATGAATATTGATTAATATTGAATATCGCGCATAACTAGGGAATTCACTCCAAAACTCCAAGTTTGTTCCGGAATAACTCATTATTAAAATAGGCAAATATTTATTGAATATCTCCTCATCCTTCACAATATATTCGAACAGAGGGAAGGGGAAAACAAAGGATTCTGGAGAAGTATTACTTTATTGTTGCCATTTTGATTTATTATACATTAATTGCGTTAATCATTCATAAGATAGAGATTCAAATCTTTTATGCGCCTAAAAATTCATTTCGACCAATTGAACTTTCTCAAATTGTTTCTTTTTAAGAACCAGAAATATCTGTGCTAAAACGACAGATGCTAAGAATAATAAAAGACCTTGAACACGTAAAGGATCTTGAAGTACTATTTCTGCATTTTCCTGACCAAATCCACCTACATTAGGGTTATTCGTTAACGACTGATCCGCCTTGATTAATTCGCCTTCTGAAACAAGAAGTTCCGGTCCCGGAGGTACAAAGTCTACCACTTGTCGACCGTCTGATGGATTATCAATAGTTATTTGATATCCACCTTTTTCTTTACGCGCAATTTTACTTATTTTACCGGTTGCTGAAGCGTTGTACACTGTATTGTTGCTTTTGCTCCCATCGGGATAAATTTGTCCTCTTCCTCTATTACCACCTACATATATGGGATATTTCAGGAAGTGAGCTGTTTTATTAGTAGCGGGATTTGGTGAAAGGATGGGAAACACAATTTCACCATATTTTTGACCAGGAATAGGACCTATTATTAGAATATTTTTTTGATTGGGACGATAGTTCTGAAAATAAAGATCACCTATTTTTTCCTTAATCTCAGGAGAAATACGATCCGGAGGAGCTAATTCGAAACCTTCGGGTAAAATAAGAACAGCTCCTACATTTAAAGTTCCTTTCTTGCCATTAGCAAGAACTTGTTTTATTTGCTTATCATAAGGTATTTTTACAACTGCTTCAAAAACGGTATCAGGAAGCACGGACTGTGGAACTTCAATCTCCACAGGTTTTTTAGCCAAATGACAATTGGCACATACAATACGCCCAGTTGCTTCTCGAGGATTTTCGTAACCTTGCTGTGCAAAAATGGGATATGCATTTGCAATAGATGTGCGAGTCATTATATATATAAATATTAAGGCGGAAATTGATTGAGCTATCAACTTTTTCATCCAGTCATCATAAGTTTTTCTATTTTGCATGGTTCAATTTTTTGTTACAATTCTTTTATTTCAAATAAATGGTAGTAGGTAACTATGATAGTTACCTGCTTGCAATTCTGCTACTATATTAAACCTAAAGCTAAAAAATAAGAAGTATTGCCCGGGTGAGAAACCATTTGTTATTCATTCATCGAGTGATAAATTACTACAAGTGAAGGAGATGTACGATTCAAACGACGGAAAATCCAATATTTGAAAATTGTGTCTAAGATGACTGGAAAAGTTGAAACAAGACCAGATATTATTCGTTCGTTATGGACAAATCCATAATTTTCGAAGATCCAATCGATTATCAATTCCCAACCATGGGGCGAGTGAAACCCAATACATAGATCGGTTGCTAAAAGAATAGAAAAGGCTTTCATTGTATCGCTTAGGCTGTAGAAGACTTCTTGGATCCAAGAATTTAGAATGCCAAGTTTCTTCTTACCCAGAATGAGACAAACACTTAAAAAAACCAAACCTATTAGATTTGCTATTAGATGTGAGATGATTTGGATACAATCTTGATTATATATTTTCACTAATTGGATCATTTTTTTCTGCATTTCTACACGAATATCTTGCGAATGCGTTTCCGAAGAATCTTCCATCATTATTTCTAACAGGAAGAGTTCCTCTATTTTTTCAAACTTTTTGATAGTGTCTTCTTCTTTTAAATAATCAAAAATTTTTTTTGATTGACCAGTATTCCACCAATTTGTAACCCAAGGTTCTAAACCGTTCTGTAATGAAATTGAAATTCCCCAAGGCAATACTATTAAACATGTAAGATATTGTAGAGAAGCTAATGCTTTATATTTGGCAACTTCCAATTCGTGAATCGTTAACGAACTCGATTGGCTCGTTAGCTCTGCCCAAAATCTGAACAAAGTACGAATTATAGAACGAGGTATGAGATCCATAGAATTTTTGCATAATTATTCGACCTCGAGAGATCTTTCGGTCGGATGAGGGATGGTTTGTTCCGAGTGAGAAGTAGAGTAAAAAAGAAAGGATAAATCCTTTAAAATCGTTTGTATCTGGACTAATTGAGTTTTGAATTCTTGACCCGAAGAATCGCTTCAATTGGCAAATAAAAGAAATGAAAGTTTAAGTCTAATAATACCAATTTTGTTTTCTTTGATACATATAGGAAATTTATTTATTCGAGCGCATATGTAAAAAAAGGTGTAAAAACTATAGTCATTTACTTCATTGTATTCTTTTGAGATGTTATATCCGTGTTTATTAAAATCTTTTGTCCCTTTCTAATAGATAAAGAATAATATGGAGTTGAGTTTTTGCTAACTGCCAAAAAATCTTATGGTTCCATAAGTAACATTTTGTGTTGGTGGAACATAAACTGACTATATGGTCTTTCCCCCTCATTTCAAAATCCTTCAATGGATACGCGCAAAAAACGGGCTAATTCGGCAGCTTTTTGTTCCATTTCGCGCAAGGTCAAATTTTCTTCAGTACGAGTTAAGGGGATGTCTTGTTGGCCCTTTATTTCCATATAAATAACACGACGAGGAAATATACCTTCTTGAACTTCCATTTTGATCGCCTGAATATCCTTCATAAGAAATCGGAGGAAAATACGACGATTTCTTCCGGGAAATCCCCAGCGAAAAAGGCATACAACTCCTTCTTTTTCATCAAACTTATTATAACCACTACCCACATTGCATAAAATAGTGCACCACAAATAAGAGCTAATGAACAGACCTGCAATCCCATAAAAACACATCACAATTCCTTGTGGAACAAAAAGTATTTGCTGAGATGACAATAAGGGTATCAGGTTCCTACCAAGGTAACTTGAAATTCCGACCACAAAAAATCCTAGTGAACCCAAAAACAGGAGACAAGCAAAAAAAAAATTGCTTATTTTTCTAGACCCTTTTATGGGTTCTATCCAGAGCCATTTGGATCGACGATTCATAACAAATTACGTCCTATTTAATTTGAGGGATTGAACAAATTTTGACTCCCATCCAGAAGTCACTCTCATAAATTGGCTATATTCATAAACTAGCCATATACATATAAGCATTTCACAAAAAGAATAAATGTCTCTATTCAAATGTATTATATAAGCATATCTTGAAGTAGAAGTAAGAAATTCACACACGGATCTAATATGTCTCATACATATGATACCATATACATTATATATTTTTGTTATTTATCATATATGAATAGATCTATAATAAGAAAAAAGGTTTCAAATATCACATATCTATATTGATGGATCATATTCATTCATAAAATTTCGTCATTTTGAATATAAAAGTAAAGAAAAAGCATTGTAACTGCTGGAAAAAACAAGCCCACCAAAGGTACTAAGAGAGAGGGGAAGCTGTTGATTATCATATCAAAAGTATATTAAGTATTTTTTTTATCTATTACAAAGATAGATTATAAGATCAAATGAGTAATAGGACCAAATAAGCGGACGTGTCTTTCTTCGTAAAATACCTACTTTTGTAAAGTAATTTATTACTTTACTTTGTAAGATATAAAACAAATGGGACCAATTACCACATTGTATATTGGTAGCTATAAATGATAAAATAGATCCGCTTCTCAATTCTATCTTTTAAAACTCTTTTATTAAATAGATAGATGTTCACCTTTGAGACAAAGGTCTAATTTCATAGCATAATCTGTCTCTAATGCGAGAAAGTTACATAGTATGTATTTTTTCTTATAAAGGGGTATTTTCATGGGTTTGCCTTGGTATCGTGTCCATACCGTCGTGTTGAATGACCCTGGCCGGTTAATCGCTGTGCATATAATGCATACAGCTCTAGTTTCTGGATGGGCCGGTTCTATGGCTCTTTACGAATTAGCAGTTTTCGATCCATCCGATCCTATTCTTGATCCAATGTGGAGACAAGGTATGTTCGTTATACCTTTTATGACTCGTTTAGGAATAAAGGATTCATGGGGTGGATGGAGTATAACTGGAGAAACTATATCTAATCCAGGTATTTGGAGTTATGAAGGTGTAGCCGGGGCACATATTGTGTTTTCTGGCTTGTGCTTTTTAGCAGCTATCTGGCATTGGGTATATTGGGATCTAGACGTATTTTGTGATTCCCGTACAGGAAAACCTTCTTTAGATTTGCCTAAGATTTTTGGAATTCATTTATTCCTCTCAGGAGCAGCTTGTTTCGGATTCGGAGCATTTCATGTAACGGGTTTGTATGGCCCTGGAATATGGGTGTCTGATCCTTATGGACTAACTGGGAAAATACAACCTGTAAATCCGGCATGGGGAGCTGAAGGTTTTGATCCTTTTGTTCCGGGAGGAATAGCTTCTCATCATATTGCAGCAGGTATATTGGGTATATTAGCAGGTCTATTCCATCTCAGTGTTCGTCCTCCCCAACGTTTATACAAAGGATTACGTATGGGGAATATTGAAACTGTCCTCTCCAGTAGTATTGCTGCTGTGTTTTTTGCAGCTTTCATTGTGGCCGGAACAATGTGGTATGGTTCCGCAACCACTCCGATCGAATTATTTGGTCCTACTCGTTACCAGTGGGATCAGGGATACTTCCAACAAGAAATAGATCGACGGGTTCGTGCCGGTCTGGCTGAAAATCTAAGTCTATCGGAAGCTTGGTCAAAAATTCCTGAAAAACTTGCTTTTTATGATTACATTGGGAATAATCCAGCTAAAGGGGGGTTATTCAGGGCGGGTGCAATGGACAATGGAGATGGAATTGCTGTTGGTTGGTTAGGACACCCTATTTTCAAAGATAAAAAGGGACATGAGCTTTTTGTACGTCGTATGCCTACCTTTTTCGAAACATTTCCAGTCGTTCTAGTAGATGAAGAAGGAATTGTTAAAGCCGATGTCCCTTTTAGGAGAGCAGAATCCAAATATAGTGTTGAACAAGTAGGTGTAACTGTTGAATTCTATGGTGGTGAACTTGATGGAGTTAGTTTTGGTGATCCTGCTATAGTCAAAAAATATGCTAGGCGTGCACAATTAGGTGAAATTTTTGAATTAGATCGTGCTACTTTGAAATCGGATGGTGTTTTTCGGAGTAGTCCAAGGGGTTGGTTTACTTTTGGGCATGCTACATTTGCCCTTCTTTTCTTTTTTGGACATATTTGGCATGGTTCTAGAACTCTATTCAGAGATGTTTTTGCCGGTATTGATCCGGATTTGGATGCTCAAGTAGAATTTGGGGCATTCCAAAAATTGGGAGATCCAACTACTAAAAGACAAGTGGTATAATATGCTATTGCTCTGCTTGTTAATGCAATATTGAGAATTTGCATCTCAGGAAAATCTTTTGCTTTTGATTTCACCTTTTTCAAAATGTTGTAATTAGTACGAAAGCTATCTCTATTAATTATAAACTACGATCGAATTTATGGAAGCATTGGTTTATACATTCCTTTTGGTATCGACCTTAGGGATCATTTTTTTCGCTATTTTCTTCCGGGAACCCCCCAAAGTTCCCGATAAAGGGGGAAAATAATTTCCTATTTTTCTAATCCTTTTTCTTACTTTTACTTATAAAAAGAAAAAAAAGATCTTCCCGATCGGGAAGGTCTTTTTTTTCTTTTTCAACTAGTCCTCGTGCTCTTCAAAAGGATCTCGAAGTTGTTCAGAAGGTTGTCCAAAGGCGGTGTATAGGGCATAACCGGTAAAGCTAACAAGTAAACAAGATATGGAGATAGCGACTAAGGTTGCAGTTTCCATTGGTAGGTAATCCTATGTATGTATATGTACATAATAGTATACAAAGTTAATCAAATCTCAACCAATACTCTTTTTTTATGGCTACACAGACCATTGATGATACTTCCAGAACCGGACCATTACAAACTACTGTAGGAAATTATTTAAAACCACTTAATACAGAATCTGGTAAAGTTGCTCCCGGATGGGGAACTACTCCTTTTATGGGCATTGCAATGGCTCTATTCGCAATATTCTTATGTATTATCTTGGAAATTTATAATTCTTCCATTTTATTAGACGGAATTCCAGTTAGTTGGGTCTAGAAAAACTAGAAAATCTACCCGGATCCCGAGTTAAAAAAAAAAGAACTAAAGAAAAGAAGAATGTTAAATAGCTTCTATTTTTAGGTTATGACGTTCTGGTAGTTTGATCGTGTAATTTCTTTTAATTTAAGGATTTTTGGAATTATGGGTGTGCGACTTGTTATAAATTGATCTCTATTCTAGTACAGAAAACGGGTCTGTTGTCTTTATAAAATAAAGACGGTTCTCCTACCTCGTTAGATATTGCTCTAATCATGAATATCCGGAGCACGAGGTATATAATTCAATAAAATCTGAACTATGGTTTATGTCTGTTTTTAAAACCTCGTGACCAAGCTTCTCGATAATTTGAAAGATCTATCTTCTTCTTTATACTGATGCTCACCAAAGAATCAGATAGTATTCCATTTTGATTAGTTAGCTTAGTAAGTAACAATGAAATGCAAAGGTTATAACCCATAAAACCTTTTGAGTAATTTGAAAAATCATCGGGGTGAAATGAAAATCTGGGGTTTAGATTTATTCATCTATTGAGTTGAGATCTCGACAAGATAATTCCTATGGATCGTTTATACTAGTTGTTCTCTAAGTGATTTATATTATATCACGAATAGGATAAAAGATCGTTCAAAAGGCCTATAGCGATTTATTTCGCATAAGAATGAGCCAACTTGAAATTTGAGCATTAATCACTATGAAATTTTTTTTTCCTTGTTATTGAAGGAAATCATGGATTATTATGAATCCTCTTCCTTCATACAAAGAAATGAAATATCTATCAAATATTTTTTCTTTTTTTTTTACAAACCATGTACTTTGTTCAAAAAAGTATTTTATTTGAGTGTTCTTGTTTAAGCCGTATGAAAAGAAATTTTCATATACGGTTTTCAGAGGGGGGACTTGAGTTTACCTATCTCAATAAAGTATACGATTGGTTCGAAGAGCGTCTTGAGATTCAGGCGATTGCGGATGATATCACTAGTAAATATGTTCCTCCTCATGTGAATATATTTTATTGTCTAGGGGGAATCACACTGACTTCTTTTTTGGTACAAGTAGCTACCGGTTTTGCTATGACTTTTTACTATCGTCCCACCGTTCTAGAAGCTTTTGCCTCTATTCAATACATAATGACTGAAGTGAACTTCGGCTGGCTAATCCGATCGGTCCATCGATGGTCGGCAAGTATGATGGTTTTAATGATGATTTTACATGTATTTCGCGTTTATTTAACAGGTGGATTCAAAAAACCTCGCGAATTAACTTGGGTTACGGGTGTAATTCTAGCCGTATTAACCGTATCTTTCGGTGTAACCGGTTATTCTTTGCCCTGGGATCAAATTGGTTATTGGGCAGTCAAAATTGTGACCGGTGTGCCTGAGGCCATTCCGTTAATAGGAACTCCTTTGGTAGAGTTATTACGCGGAAGTGCTAGTGTGGGCCAATCGACCTTAACCCGTTTTTATAGTTTACACACTTTCATATTACCCCTTCTTACTGCTGTATTTATGTTAATGCATTTTCTAATGATCCGCAAACAAGGTATTTCAGGTCCTTTATAAAAAGGAAATATACATTTTGAATCAGTATTGAAAACCTATTATTTTTCTAATAGATCATTGCCGCGAAAAACATGTTTCTCGGATTTCTCCTTTCAATTATTAAGTATTATTAAGTCTATTTAATACAAAGAATTGAAGTAGATACTGATCTCAAATGGAGAAAATGGATTATGGGAGTGTGTGACTTGAACTATTAGTTAGGCCGTGCAGATCAATTTATAGGATCTGCCATATAAAGATTCAGATCGAAATGTGTCTCTGTCCCAATTTTCTTTCCAAAAATAAGAGGTTTAGAACCTGGGCAAAAGGCAAACACTTTGTTGTGTTATAAGAGAATTATTTCTATGATCGAATCCGAATTAGGCTCCGTGAGATCCAGGTAATAGTAATAACATTTCAGAACTAAAATTTATTACCTAAATTTATCCTTTCCTTTTCATAGTATGAAAATGCATGCATTTCCCTTGCGTTTCAATACGGTAAATTATCGGAGTAAAGGAAGGGATCTAAAGAAGGAAAAAGGCCAGATCAGTAACAAGTCAATACCTTGTATGCAAAATACATTGTGAGGGTCTAGATAAACACAGATTACAAGGAATAAGATGATCCAAAAGGCATATTGATCATGATCAAATTTGTGAGCTTACTTGGATACTGAGCATACGAAAAAAGAAAATTATGAATTTTCCATAGATCTTCTTAGTTATACTGATTCTAACGATACGTCGTTCATCATTTTTATTTAAACTATTGCTCGAGCCGGATGATCAAAATTGGCATGTCCGGTTCTTTCGGGGGATAGATTCATTCATAAAAATCTACTTATCCCAATAACAAAGAAACCTGACTTGAATGATCCTGTATTAAGGGCTAAATTAGCTAAAGGCATGGGACATAATTATTATGGCGAGCCCGCTTGGCCCAATGATCTCTTATATATTTTTCCAGTAGTTATTTTTGGTACTATTGCATGTACCGTAGGTTTAGCAGTTCTAGAACCATCAATGATTGGTGAACCGGCAAATCCATTTGCAACTCCTTTGGAAATATTACCCGAATGGTATTTTTTCCCCGTATTTCAAATACTTCGTACAGTACCTAATAAATTATTAGGTGTCCTTTTAATGGCTTCAGTACCTGCAGGACTATTGACAATTCCTTTCTTGGAGAATGTGAATCAATTCCAAAATCCATTTCGTCGTCCAGTAGCTACAACAGTATTCTTAATCGGTACCGCAGTAGCTCTTTGGTTAGGTATTGGAGCAACGTTACCTATCGATGAATCTTTAACTCTAGGTCTTTTCCAATTTGATACAAATTAGAATATCTTAATATAGGGGAGGAGGGAAATCTTTTGTTTATATATCTAGGGAGTAGTTGCTTTAAGATAAATGGTCTCTCCCTAGATATATGTTTTTTAAAATGCTTTCATTTCTAATATTATTACTACTATTATTGTAATTACAAAATGGTCAAAAATCATTTTACATATTTACTTTCTAGAAGAACTTAGAAAAAGGGGTCATGAATGGGGAGAAAAAATAGAAATATTAGAAGTCTAAACCGGATTCCCCGGTGAATCAATTCCAATATTTCGTATCAATTCCAATATTTCTTTGACAGATTGTTTCCCAAGATGTTTTATTTTCATTAAATCTTCTCCACTGTAATTCAAAAGGTCTGATACTGTATTTATATTTGCCTTTTTGAGACAATTATATATCCTAGTAGAGAAGTTTAATTGGTCAATATACATTTGATTGAAAACTATTCTCTTCGTATCAGTCGATGTATGCGAAATAGGTAAGTAAGGAGTAATATTGTCGTTTAGACTGTTTGTTCCATCGCTGTTCTCTTCCTTTGCATTTAGAAAGGGAAGGAAAAAGTCAATTAAATTACGAGAAGCTTCATCAAGTGCTTCTTTAGGAGCTAATCCTCCATTCGTCCATATTTCAAGAAATAGAATTTCTTGTGTCTCATTTTCGCTCCAATAGGAGTGAATACTGTAATTTACATTTTGAACAGGGACAAAGACAGCATCTATAGGAAAAAATTCATCCTTATAATTGGAATTATTTGGATTTTTAATAATATATCCGCGGCCTTTTTCAATTTGTAATGATATATCTAAGGTAATTGATTTGTTTATGTTAGCTATATGTTGTGTAGTATCAATTATTCTCACAGAAGGTGGTAGTATGATATCTTCAGCGGTTACTTTTTTTGGTCCGACAACATGGATAGATCCTTCTCGAATTCCGTACGCATCACTTCGAAGTACAATTTCTTTTAGATTCATCAAAATTTCATGTATTGATTCCTCAATACCTATTATCGCGGAATATTCGTTTGATATATTGTGAAATTTAGCACGTGTGATACATGTTCCTTCTACTTCTCCGAGTAGAACTCTTCTTATTGCACTGCCTATTGTATTAGCTTGACCTTTGCGAAGCGGAGATAAAGTGAAACGACTATAATTAAAACGCTTACTCTCTGTTCTGGATTCGACGCACTTCAATTCTGGTATCTTTATTGAGACTGATATTTCATTCTGATTCATAATATTATTTTTAATAAATGATTTAATCATTTCTTTCTCTTTCAATTTATTCAATTTTTACACACGTCTCCTTTTGGGAGGTCTACATCCGTTATGTGGCACAGAAGTTACCTCATAAATATTCTTTATTTTTATACGACTTTGATAAATAGCTCGCAGTGCTGGTTCTTTCCCCGGACCATTGCCACGTAGCATAACTTCTGCTTCTTTCAGAAGACCTTGATTTACTAAGGTATGAACAACATTTTCTGTTGCAATCTGAGCAGCAAATGGTGAACGTCTTTTTGTACCTTTGAATCCGCAAGAACCGGCAGAAGACCAAGAAACCGCTTGCCCTTGTGTATCTGTAACAGTAACAATGGTATTGCGAAAACTTGTTCGAACACAAATAACTCCTTTCAGTATTCGATGTTTAGTTTTACGTGGCAAAAATCTTCTTGTAACTCTACGTGGCACATATTTTCTTGTATTTTTTGACACAAATTTTTTCGTATTTTTTGACACAAATCTTTTCTTGTTATAATTTCTGATCAATTTTGATATTTTGAAGTAAAAAAAAAAAATATTCTAAAATAGATTATAATCTAATAATATGAATATGACGCCGAAATTTATTTCTTTTTTTTTTTTTTATAATTTCTTATAATGGGAATTATCCCTGTTTTTGTTTATGCCTTGGATTGTAACAAATTACAACAAGGCGTTTCCGTCTACGAATTAGGCGGCACTTTTCGCAAAGTTTGCGAACAGAAGCACGTATTTTCATATTTGTGGTCCTTTTTTGAATACTAAAATCTTTTGTTAATGGGCCTCATCGGTAGCATCATCCTTTCGTTTGACGGGATATCTATATATTATACGTCCCTTGCTTAAATCATAAACAGGTAATTCAACTCTTACTCTATCTCCCGGTATTACTCGTATTGTTCGACATCTCATTTTACCCGATATAACCGTTAAAACATCTACATCATTATCTAGATGGACTAAAAACATAGCATTAGGATATGCTATGGTAACTACGCCATCAATAGTGACAAAATTCTTTTTGGTACTCATTTTTACTAGCTTTTCACTATATTATTAAGTTTGTTTATTACCTAACTATGACATTAGATTTCTAAAAGAGAAGAATCATTTAATTAAATAAAATAAAAGACGTTTCATTTTTTTTTTTTCGTTAATATCTTTTTTTTATCAGCTATTACTAACTTAATAATATTCATTGAGTATAATTGAATTCTTTTTTTTGTCAGCTAAATTTCTGACAGTGAACATTCAATTCAATTATGATCAATAATTTTTCTTTTGATAATAGTAAATTACTTCTTTTTTATAGCATTGCAATATTGTAGGCAAAAATGCAATCTAGGCATTTACTTTTTGTTTTGGAGTTACCAAAAAATACATAATAATTCTCCTCCTATTTTTTTTTGTCGAGCTTCTCGATCAGTCATTATTCCTTGCGAAGTAGAGAGGATTGCAATCCCCATTCCACCTAAAACTTTAGGTATTTCTCGATAATTAGAATAGATTCTCAGACCAGGTTTGCTAATACGCTTTGAAGCGGTTATATATCTCTTTTGCGTCCTTCCCCTAGATTTTGAAGTTAAAACAAAAAAATATTTTTGACCTTCTCTATGTTTCCTAACATCCTCTATAAAGCCTTCTCGTAGAAGAATCCTTGTGATGTTCTCGGTAATAATAGTAGCCGCCACTCGAACTGTTTTTTTTTTTACCATGTCAGCATTTCTAATATAAGTCATTAGATTAGCAATAGTATCGTTACCCATGACGAACTAATTCTTAATAATTTACTAAATATAAAGGCATGTTTATCTTTTTTTAGGAATATGCCTGACATTACTTTTACATAATTTATCAGTATTTATAGTACTTCAGGAGCCAATGAGATTATTTTGGTGAAATTCAATTCTCTCAATTCTTCAGTAACTGAACCAAAAACTCGAGTTCCTCTTGGATTTCCTTTCTGATCAATGACAACTGCTGCATTGTCATCAGATCGTATTATCATTCCATCGCTACGTTTAAGTTCTTTACACGTACGTATAACTACGGCTCTAACTATTTCTGATTCTTGCAGAGGCATATTAGGTGCTGCTTCTTTAATTACAGCGATGATAATATCGCCAATATTAGCGGTGTTACGATTACCTGCTCCTAGCACTCGAATGCACATTAATTTTCGGGCTCCACTGTTGTCTGCTACATTCAAGTAAGTTTGGGACTGAATCATTTTTCCTCCAATTGTTACCTCGGCAGAAAAAAAGGTATTTATTATCAAATAAATGATCTTTTTCTGCCAGAAATATCTCTTTGGTTCGGCATTATTTACGCGAACTAGTAATAAATTTAGTATGTATAGGCATTTTATATGCAACGATTTGAAAAGCTGCTCTCGCTATAGTCTCTGATACTCCACTTATTTCATAAAGTATTCGACCTGGTTTGACGACGGATACCCAATATTCCGGAGATCCCTTGGCTTTCCCCGAACCCATACGTATTTCTGCAGGTCTCGTTCTAATAGGTTTGTCAGGAAATATACGTATCCATATTTTTACGCCGCGACGGGCATAACGAGTAATTGCTCGTCGTCCTGCTTCTATCTGCCCAGATGTGATCCAAACAGGTTCCAATGCCTGAAGAGCAAATCTACCAAAACAAATGCGATTACCCCGAGAAGATATTCCCTTGATTCTTCCCCTATGTTGGTGACGAAATTTCGTTCTTTTTGGGTTCTAGTCGATGGTTGTATAATATAATACTATTTTAATTCCATCTCTATTTCAGAACCGGATATGAGAGTTTCTTCTCATCCGGCTCCTTGTGAAGAATCTATGGGATCATAAATAGTGAGGTCCTAGAAATCAATCAGTATTGATTCATTACACATATTAGTTATTCATATTAATATGAGAATACAAATACCTCTATATGTCCAATAAGTATCTTACAGGCGAATATTAACTCTAAGTTATTTGGGGTTTCCTTTTGGACTCCAATGAAATTTATTCTTTATTGGTTTATTTCGCCATCCTATCCAATGAATGATTAAGATTTCTATATGATCTTATGCAGTCACAGGTTCCATCGTTCCCATAGCTTTTAAATGGCTGCTTAGGTATACCCTCTGCAATGGAGTTCTTATTTATAGTCTATTATAAGAATCAATTTTCTTAGTTTCCATTGATCCGAAGCTCTTTTTAATAAACTGAATAGAAATAATCAGGATAATTCTTATGCTTTATCACACTGCTCTTTGAGGGTGATTTATGAACCATACAATACTGTAAGGAAGAAGATTTCATTTTCTTTTTTTCTCCTTCCCTTTTTCTTTTCTTGCATTACCAAAGACTCTTTTTCTCTTTACGAGAGATATAGGTTTGTCTCTTCGTGTCGTGGAAAAAAAGGTCTTTCGTTTCTTTGATAGAACTATCTATATTTAAATAACTAGCTTATTGGATCTTAGTCAAATATACTAGAGACCAATTTGTTTTTATTTCGAGTTCCCTATCATTAATTTTAGAAAAGAAACAAAAGCTTGATCTCAACGAGTCGCACACTAAGCATAGCACTGCTCCAAGATGTTTAATAATTTTTATTTGATCTTATAGAATTTAAGATTTATGATTGGTTAGATTATAGAAAGATATTGCTCATCTTAAACAAAGATCCAAATTTTTATCCCTAATACTCCATAGACGGTTTGAACCGCATAATAACAATAATCAATTTTAGCTCGAAGGGTCTGTAGGGGCACTCTACCTTTCATAGCCGATTCTTTCCGGGCTCTCTCAATTCCGTTAAGACGCCCTTTAATTTTTATTTTAACACCTTCTACATCTGCCTTTTCAGCTAGTTGAATAGCTTTTTTCATTATTTTTCTTATTTCAACTCTCTCCTTTAGTTGTAGAGCAATATATTCCGCAAGAACTTTGGGTTCTCTATAAGGTGTATCCACTTTTTCTATAGAAATGACAAGTTCTCTGTTTACAGAATTAAGCATACTTTGTACAAGCATTTTTTGTACTTCCTTTCTTAATTCCTTCATTTTTTCTTTTTTTCTTGGCGCTTTTTTTTCGATAAACAAATCGACAAATGCAATATATATATTTACCGAAATCAATTCGGTCTGTTTCAGAATCTCTATACGTGTAATTCCTCCATAACTAGAATTGATAGAACTTTTGATATGTTTTACATAATTTTCAATGCAATTATATATTCTCTCATCTTCTCGTAGATCTTCGGAATAATCCCTTTCTTCAAACCAAAGGGAATAATGGTTTTGAGTAAAACCAAGTCTAAAACCAAGTGGATTTATTTTGTTTCCCATACATATTTTTTTAGTACTTTAAGTAGTAGTATATTTGCGGCATAAATGGATCATCTATTTGGATATTTTGTTTCTATTTAATGTTTCATCGTACTGTTATGTAATCGTGAGTTGAATTACCCCAATAATGTATCGTAAATTAATGTAATACTTATATGACAAGTGGATTTCTGTATTTGATAACCACGACCCCGAGCTCTAGGTCGAAATCTTTTCAAAGTAGGACCTTCATTCACTTCAGCCGCAAGGACAGCTAAATAGCACTTATGTATACCCATAAATGAATATGCATTTTCGGCTGCAGAAACAAGTACTTTGAATATAGGCTCACATGCTCTATAATCCATGAAAGACAGTATCACAAGTGCCTGTACATAGGTAGAATTACGAAGTAAATGGGCTACTCTACGTGCTTTATTAGAAGACATACGTACATGTTTAGCTACAGCTCGTATTCTTATAGTTTTTGTTAAATCTAAATCCCTATTTTGAAATATCAATTTCATCTTCATCCTCCATAATGAATTAATGTATACTATTTACAACGAGACTTTTTTATTTATCGTTTCTCTCTCTCTCTTTTTTTGTGTGTGTGTGTTTTTTTTTTTTTTTTTTTATTTTTGTTGCTTTTCTCTTATTTTTTTTTTTTTTCGTTTTTCGATTTTTTATCCTTTTTCGCATGTCCCTGGAAAATGGAAGTAGGTGCAAATTCTCCTAATTTGTGGTTTATCATACCATTTGTTATAAAAATGGGTAAATGTACCTTTCCATTATGAACAGCAATGGTATGACCAATCATTGCGGGTACAATGGCAGATCTACGGGACCAGGTTACTATTATCTTCTTCTCTTTAATCATGTTTAGATTATCGATTTTACTTAACAAATCATTAGATACAAAAGTATTTTTTCTTAGTGAACGTGCCATGGTTAATTAATTACCTTTCTTTTTATTGATAGAAAATAAAAATGGATTTACAACTATTCCTATTTACGTCGACGAAGAATTGAAACATCGCTATATTTATTTCTCTTCCGACTTTTTCTTCCAAGTGCGCTATAGCCCCAAGGAGTCAGGGGTTTTTTTCTGCCAATTGGAGCTCGTCCTTCACCACCCCCATGAGGATGATCTACAGCATTCATAACTATTCCTCTTACTTCAGGACGTTTACCCAGCCAACGTTTTGACCCAGCTTTACTTAAAGTTCGATTTTTCCATTTAACGTTGCCTACTTGTCCAATTGTTGCTGAGCAGTTCTCAGATATTAAACGAACCTCTCCAGATGGCAATCTTAATGTGCTCAATCGGCCTTCTTTTGCGATCAATTCTGCCACAGCACCCGCTGCTCTAGCTAATTGTCCGCCTTTTCCGACTTGTACTTCGACATTATGTATAGTCGTGCCTAAAGGTATATTGGTTGAAGTAGATCTTTAATTCGTAAAAATCCCTTCCCAAACTGTACAAGCCTCTCTCAGGGCATACAGCTTTCTGGATGTGAATAGAATATGATTATTATTAATCTATTTGTATATAGAGACTTAAGATGAAGTGCATACTTTCAATTCCTTATGTCCTTATTCTGTACATCCTAGGTTTCTTTATTCCATCATCTGGCTTATGTTATTTTTTCATGTAGCATTCAGAATGAATGACTTTATTAAATTACGTTAATGCTTTCGCATCTTCCGGATAACGTAGGAGGCATTTTAAATATCAATTTTTTTGATAAAAAAACTATTTGTCACTGTTCAGCTTCGAATCTGCCTTTGACCATCAAATCAAATGTGAGTTACTTGTTTTTCTCTTCAGAACAAGGGTTCCTTTACCTTAGTTGTTTCTGCTTCAGACAATTAAGTCTTCTCCATATTATCATATCTCTGGAGTCAATAATTAATTCAGAAACTATTGAACTCAATCACCCGCTGTTCTTTATCCTCAGTTTCCCTTTGGGATTGATCCCATCAAAGTATTTTAGTTGGATCAGTGATAGATTTTAAGGTTTTGCTGTAAACCCAATCGGTTATTTCCGATTACGTACAATTAATAATTCAAACCGCACTCAAAGGTAGGGCATTTCCCATTGATATGGGGGCTCTTGCACCGGAAATAATAGTATCTCCAATCATAATCCCTCTCGGATGCAAAATATATGTCTTTTTACCATTTCTATAGTGCACAAGACAGATATATGCACTTCTATTAGGGTCACTCTCTATTGTTACAATTTTTCCCAGTATGTTTTTTTCACTCCGTCGAAAATCAATTTGACGATACAGACGCTTGTGACCTCCTCCTCTATGACGTATGGTAATAATTCCACTGTTATTACGACCTTTCCCACAACGATGCCAGCCAGAAGTCAATTTCTTTTGTGGATGAGATTGGACTTTTTCATCAAAACTTGATAGAGATTTATCACGTGTGCCCGGAATCAAAGTCCTGTACGAACGGGTGTTCATGTTTGACAATTCCAATAAGTTTCATTTTGAAGGAAAAAGTGGAATAGAATCACCTGGTTTTAGTGTAATAATAATACGTTTATAATGCATTCTATGTTTCATTATTTGTTTTCTATTTCCTCTTTTTTCTTTCTTTTGCGGAGGTCGATAACTATTGACTCCTATTACTTTAACATTGAAGAAAAGTTCAATCCAATTTTTGATCTTTGTTTTATTTGATCCCGAATCGACATTTAAAATATATTGATTTTTCTCAAATAGATTAACACTTTTCTCTGTAAGTACGAAATCTAGGCATTGAACTTCATACATAAATATTTCTCCTTTGCTATCATTTACAAATAAAATACAAATGCCTATATCCACCTTTATTATAGTTCAATAAATAGAATTAAACTATAGTTATATATGATACTCTAGTTGCATAGAAAATTCTGTTTTTAAGATATTGTAATCGACTTCTATTGAAAAGAAAAAACAAAATCGATAAACATTATCTAAAAATGGTAACATATTTTTTTTCTCTCAAATTATTATTTGTCTTCTTCCTTATTAAATAAAATCATCCATCATTGTAGAATCCAATTCCTCTAATGGATTCCTTACTAGCTGTAAGTAAAGAATGTTTGTTATTAGCTTTTGTATAACAAGGCTTAGTGGTTTGAATTTAAATGAGTTATTTCGGTACCTTATATCATCTGGAGCAGTTTATAGTCCTTAAGCAGATAGTATAATTCTACCTCTATTCTTATTAAGTAATTAATATCCTCTATCAGAGAGGAAAGGTTATATTTCAATGATCTCCAGGTCATTATTAATATGAATAAATATTGTTCGATTTACATGTTTGTTTTTTTTTTTTTTTAATATACTTGATCTGGACCTGAAGGAAGGCTAAAACATTAGCCTTCCTTATATTCAATTCAATCCATCCCAACCTGAAATTCAATTCATTACTCACCTAAGGGAAATTTTTTTCTACCTGACCTGCCTAAAATATCAGCTCTCGTTATATTCTAATTCAACCCATCGCAACCTGAAATTCAATTCATTACTCACCTAAGGGAAAATTTTTCTGACGACAAGGTAAACCACTAAAAAGACCATAAATCTACCCACTTCTCATTACCTCCTTTTGCCTCATTATTAATAAATTATATTATATTGACTTTTGTCAATTAAAAAAAGAAAAAAATACAAAAAGAGATAAAAAGAAGCAAGCTCTTAGCTGGTCATCTTATCTTATACGTAGGATATAGTTATATTATAACTACAATTATACGAAATGTCAACAAAATATGGCAAATTCATAATTAGACCATTTTTTTTTAATTCCTATTTAAGTTTCAAATTCAAAAATGATTCTGACCTTTCAATCACTCAACATGTATAATTCAATTATTTCGCTCAGAACATTTTTTAAAAGAGCTCGTGGAACCATGCTATCAAACATTCCAAAATCAAATAAAGAATCAGATATTTGATCTTCATCATCTACTATCTGATTTAATGTCTGTTCAATAACTCTTTTACCCGCAAATGCAATGTATGCATTTGGCTCGACAATCGTGACATTAGCTAACATACCAAAGCTAGCAGTGACTCCACCAGTTGTCGGAGATGTAAGAACTGAAATATATGGCAATTTTTTTTCCTTTTGATGTGTATGCAACACAGCAGCTATCTTATTCATTTGCATTAAGCTAAAACTTCCTTCTTGCATACGAGCTCCGCCAGACGCACACACGAGAATTAATGGAAGAAGATGCTCAGTAGCATACTGTATTAAACGGGTTATTTTCTCACCCACTACCGATCCCATACTGCCTCCCATGAACTGAAAATCCATAACTCCGAGTGCGACAGGAAGACCATTTATTTGACCTATGCCTGTTTGAATAGCGTCGGGTAAACCTGTTTCTTTTTGATAGGAAGTGTTATAATCGTCATAACATTGTTCTTCTGTTTCTATAAATTCGTCCTTTCCTAGATTAAGTGTACTCTTAATTAGTTTTACACCAGCGTCGACATACTCTTTTTCTTCTTTAGTTAAAGAAGCATAAGTTAAAGGATATTCTTCTTCAATATCCTCAGTATCTTCAATATCCTCAGTATCTTCAATATCCTCAGTATCTTCAATATCTTCTATATAAGTTTTTTCGTTTTTCTTACAAAATTTTTCTTTGCTATCTAGTGCTAATGTAGAAAAATTTTTCATTATCTCTAGTAGATATAGAAATAATATATCAATCTCAGTATCTTGAGTACACAACAATAAATTATTGTCACAATCTTTTTCGTTTTTCTTGTAATGGAGGTATAGATTTTCTATTTGTCGATATAGTGGATCATCATGTATGAGATCATCATGTATGATATGATCAATGCTATTATCACACTCATAGCGATCTTGTTTTTTAACGTATTCTACTAGAATATCGGAACCGAACCGATAGAATTCTTCTCCTTTAAGTAAACCACAACAACGAAATTTAAACCAATATTTAAATTTTTTCAAAACCAGATATCTTTCCATCAAACATATCGCCGTATGTTTTCGCAACCATAAAAAGTAATTTGTCTCTGGATTATTTCCTGGATAAAAAGGAAATAGTTTTTTTATTTTCCTTGCTTTTCTTTTTTCTTCCGGAAAATCAAGTTCTATTTTCACTAAGTTTACCGCCGCTACTTTCAAGAACTTATCTTGTGATAGTAATTGTTCTTTTAAATTGGCTAATTGTTTAATTAATTTAATTAGGAAGGTCAAATTTATGAAAATTTTCAATTCAAGCAAATCCATTAAAGATTGTACAGGTTGAATAGAATTTTCTAGTATAGCCAAAAAAGTATTTATACTTTGATCAGTTTGATCGAATGCTGCATCTATAAAATCGTGCACAACATCTATTGACAATAGAGATATAAGTTCATCATTTTCAAATGATGTATCTATATTTAAAATACGCATGAACCATATAAGTTGTTCATCATCTTTCAAATCTTTATCATCTAAAATAGATGAAAAAATAGATAAAAGCGCAAATCGCTGTAATTCATCTGTTATTTTTTTATGTATTTCAAAAAGGACAAATTGAACTGTTTTCAAACCTGTATCAATAATATTTTGTATTATTTTTATAGTTTCCTTTTTTTCTAAACTCAGATATTTTATGAATTTCTTTTCTAATACAACCTTAACGATATTAACAAGAGTAATATTGTATCCTACTAATGTTTTCAACTCATTTTTTTCTTCGTGAAAAAATTCAAAGTAAAAATATTTGTCATAAATTATTTTGTACAATAAAGTTGAGACCCTTTGAACCATTTTGATGTCAAACGTCGTATGCTGTTTTTCTAAAACATTTGTACTAGAAAAATGAATGTCCATAGGACACCAAGTGCCATTATCAATTAATAATTCAATTCGCTCTGAACTAGTCATCTGTAGCGTTGCCCCGCATTCCTCACAAACACCTTTTTGTTCTAAAAAAAATTTTTTATATATAACGGTCTCACAATTCTCGCACAAAAACCACAAATGTTTAAAACGTTCCGAATTCAATCTGTTTTCTACAGGTTTTGTTTCGTCGATATGTTCAGAATCTTTGTTTTCTTCACACATTTTCTCAGAATCTTTGTCTTCTTCACACATTTTCTCAGAATCTTTGTCTTCTTCACACATTTTCTCAGAATCTTTGTTTTCTTCACACATTTTCTCATATTTTTTCTATTCTATATTGTTACATGTACAACTTAACTTTTAATAGACACAAATAAAAACAATCATACTTTAGCTCAGTTTGGGTGCGAGCTAGAATAGATTGCAGGCCCTTGCCCCCCCGGGCCTGGATCTATTGATCCACCGACCCCATCGAGTAATCTAGAATATTAGATATTAGACAAATACCTTTCCTCTAGCCGAATTATTCTATTCCCATCCATTCGGTATTCGGCTCAATCTTAAAAGAAAAGATTGGGCCGAGTTCGCTTCGATTAAGGGACCAAACAGGCGAAAGTCACTCGATTATAAGCGATCAATCGTATCAAATTCAAATTTGATTTCCTTCCATACTTCACAAGCGGCAGCTAGTTCAGGACTCCATTTAGTAGCTTCGCGGATCACTTGATTACCTTCACGCGCAAGATCACGTCCTTCATTACGAGCTTGTACACAAGCTTCTAAAGCGACCCGATTAGCCACTGCACCAGGTGCATTTCCCCAAGGGTGCCCCAAAGTCCCTCCACCAAACTGTAATACGGAATCATCTCCAAAGATCTCGGTCAGAGCAGGCATATGCCAAACGTGAATACCTCCTGAAGCTACAGGCAGAACACCCGGCATAGAGACCCAATCTTGAGTGAAATAAATACCACGACTTCGGTCTTTTTCAATAAAATCATCACGCAATAGATCCACAAAACCCAAAGTGACTTCTCGTTCTCCTTCAAGTTTACCTACTACAGTACCAGCATGAATATGATCTCCACCAGACATACGTAGTGCTTTAGCCAGTACACGGAAGTGCATACCATGATTTCTTTGTCTGTCAATAACTGCGTGCATTGCGCGGTGAATGTGAAGAAGTAGACCGTTATCTCGGCAATAATGAGCCAACGAAGTATTTGCCGTAAAACCTCCAGTCAGATAGTCATGCATGACTATAGGAACTCCCAATTCTCTGGCGAATACTGCTCTTTTCATCATTTCTTCACATGTACCTGCAGTCGCATTCAGGTAATGTCCCTTAATCTCACCCGTCTCAGCCTGAGCTTTATAAAGTGCTTCTGCACAAAAGCAGAAACGATCTCTCCAGCGCATAAATGGCTGGGAATTCACGTTTTCATCATCCTTGGTAAAATCAAGTCCACCACGGAGACATTCATAAACCGCTCTACCATAATTCTTGGCAGATAGACCCAATTTTGGTTTGATAGTACATCCCAATAAAGGACGACCATATTTGTTTAATTTATCTCTTTCTACTTGAATACCATGTGGTGGGCCTTGAAAAGTTTTTGAATAAGCAGGAGGAATTCGTAAATCTTCCAGACGTAGAGCCCGTAAAGCTTTGAATCCAAATACATTACCTACAATAGAAGTAAACAGGTTAGTCACAGAGCCTTCTTCAAAAAGGTCTAAAGGGTAAGCTACATAGGCAATAAATTGAGTTTCTTCTCCAGGAACGGGTTCAATATCATAGCATCGCCCCTTGTAGCGATCAAGACTGGTAAGGCCATCGGTCCAAACAGTGGTCCACGTACCAGTGGAAGATTCGGCAGCTACCGCTGCTCCCGCTTCTTCGGGGGGCACTCCAGGTTGAGGAGTGACTCGGAATGCTGCCAAGATATCAGTATCTTTGGTCTGATATTCCGGAGTATAATAAGTTAATCTGTAATCTTTAACACCCGCTTTGAATCCGACACTTGCTTTAGTCTCTGTTTTTGGTGACAT